TTTCATTCAATTGAGAAGTACGAGTATACTCCATAGAATGATTTGGATAAAATATATTTAGCATCCATGGCTGAGTGGTCAAAGCACCCAACTCATAATTGGAGAATTCGCAGGTTCAATTCCTGCTGGATGCACAAGAGAAATAAGATATATCTCTACATAAGAAGATATCTGAATAAAGTTCAGATAGAAAAACAAATTCAATGTTTTTTTTATGTAAAAAACTATACAATGTTTATAGAAATTGTTATGATTACCTAGGGAAATATATATACATGTATATTGAGAAACGAAAACTTAGTTTAGTAGGGAGTGAATGTAATGATGGATAGAGTGAAGAACCCGGTACTTACAGAAAAAACTATTCGTTTACTGGAAAAGAAACAGTATAGTTTTGACGTTGATTTGAATTCCAATAAGACTGAAATAAAATGTTGGATTGAACATTTTTTTGATGTAAAAGTAATAGCTATGAATAGTCATCGACCTCCAAAAAAGAAGAGATATGTGAATTCTATAATAGAGCATCCGATTCGTTATAAACGAATGATTGTCACACTTCAACCCAGGAATTCTATTCCACTATTCTCGAAAAAATAAAATTATTTTTTATTCACTTATTAATATGGCCATCCGTTTATATAGAGCCTATACTCCAGGCACACGCAATCGATCCGTGTTGGATCTTGAGGGAATAGTTCGATCTAACCCCCAAAAAGGATTAACCTCTGGCTTTTCTTGTAAGAAAGGTCGTAATAACAGAGGAATTATTACTAGCCGACATAGAGGAGGCGGTCACAAACGTCTATATCGTCAAATTGATTTTCGACGAAATAAAAGAAGTATATCCGGAAGAATTGTTACCATAGAATATGACCCTAATCGTAATGCATACATATGTCTCGTACACTATGGGGATGGCGAAAAAAGGTATATTTTACATCCCAAAGGAATCAAAATTGGAGATACTGTTGTTTCCGGTCCAAAAGCTCCTATCTCAATAGGAAATACCCTACCTTTGAGTGCGGTTTGAATTATTAATTTACGTAATCGGAAATAACCGGTTAGGTTTGAAGCGAAACCTATAAATCTATCACTAATCCGATCGTTCTACGTTCGGTGACCTTGGAAGGAAACTGAGGAGGAACAGTAGCGGGTGATTAAGCTCAATATTTTTCTTCCACTGAATTACTGACTTCTAGAGATAAGATAATATGGAGAAGACTATATCGTCTCAAGCATAGACAGAACCAGAGGGGCCCTTGTTTCTAATATTTTATTTCACGGTAAACAAGTTACTCACATTCGATTTGATGGTCAAAGGCAAAATTGAAGCTGGATAGTGAGAATGTATCTTTGGAGATGGAAATAATGTTGAATATGCCTCCCAAGTTATCCAGAACATAAAGATATGTTAGCGTAATTTACTAAAGTCATTCATTCTGATGCTACATGAGGAACATAAGCCAGAGGATGGAGAAACAAACTTAGGATGTGGAAAATGAAATTATTTCTGAAACTTCATTTTATATTTATTTTTCAGAATTAGATTTATTTTTTTGGATAAATAGAATTTTATACATCTGGAAAGCTGTATGCCTTGAGAGAGGCTTGTACAGTTCGGGAAGAGATCCTCATTTCTGACAAATAAGAGTCTACTTCAACCAATATGCCTTTGGGCACAGCTGTGCATAACGTGGAAATAGCACCTGGAAAGGGTGGACAATTGGCTAGAGCAGCGGGTGCTGTAGCGAAGCTTATTGCAAAAGAGGGTCAGTTGGCTACATCAAGATTACCATCCGGAGAAGTTCGTTTAGTATCCCAGAATTGCTTAGCAACGATTGGACAAGTAGGCAATGTTGATGCTAATAATCGGACCTTGGGTAAAGCTGGATCTAAACGTTGGTTAGGTAGACGTCCCGAAGTACGGGGAATAGTTATGAACCCTGTAGATCATCCTCATGGGGGTGGTGAAGGCAGAGCTCCAATTGGTAGGGAAAAACCGTTAACCCCTTGGGGTCGCGCTGCACTTGGGAAAAGAAGTCGAAAAAATAATAAATATAGTGATCCTTCAATTCTTCACCGCCGTAGAAATAGCTAAAGAGATTGGACAGAAGGGGGAGAAAACAGAGGGTAGTTGACAATGACACGTTCACTAAGAAAAGGTCCTTTTATAGCTGATCACTTAATAAAAAAGATTGAGAGTCTTAATATGGGAAAGGAAGGGAAAGTAATAATAACCTGGTCCCGTGCATCCACCATTGCACCTACTATGATTGGTCACACGATCGCTGTTCATAACGGACAAGAACATTTACCCATTTATGTAACAGACCGTATGGTGGGTCACAAACTGGGAGAATTTGCACCTACTCGAATCTTCCGGGGACATGCAAAAAGTGATAAAAAATCTCGTCGTTGATTAGGAGGTAACATTTGATGAGAACCAATAGCTCAGATTCGGAGGTCCGAGCTTTAGCTAAGCATATACGTATGTCTGCTCATAAAGCACGCAGAGTAGTTAATCAAATTCGTGGTCGTTCATATGAACAAGCACTCATGATATTAGAATTCATGCCTTATCGAGCATGTTATCCCATATTACAATTAATTTCCTCTGCGGCAACAAATGCTAGTCAGATTCTGGGCTTAAGCAAAGCTAATTTATTCGTGGGTGAAGCTAGAGTAGATGAAGGCGCTTCTTTGAAAAGATTCCAACCTAGAGCCCAAGGACGGGCTTATCCAATACATAAACCTACTTGTCATATAACTATTGTAGTAAAAGGTAAATCCGTATAAAAGAAACATTGGAAAAATCAAATTATGCTAATATCATTGGGGGAGGGAGGGGATGCATGGGACAAAAGGTTAACCCACTTAGTTTCCGACTCGGTATAACCAAGAATCATCATTCTCATTGGTTTGCACAGCCAAAGATTTATTCCGAGTATCTTCAGGAGGATGAAAGGGTACGTAATTGTATCGAGAATTATGTACACAGACATATAAGAAACTCCTCCAATTATAGAGTGGGAATTGCACGTGTCGAAATTCAGAGAAAAACAGATTTACTTCTGGTCGAGATACATACAGAATTCCCGGCCTTATTGATCGAAAGCAACCATGGCCAAGGGATTGAACAATTAAAGAGAGATGTGCAACGTAATTTATTGAATAGAATTCAAAGAGTTCACATAACTTTGACGGAAATAGCGGGAACATATGGGGAACCAAATATACTTGCGAAATATATTGCCTTACAACTGAGAAGTCGAGTCGCATTTAGAAGAATCACGAGAAAGGCTATTGAACTAGAGAAGAAAAAAAATATAAAAGGTATTAAAATCCAAATTGCGGGACGTCTTAATGGAGCCGAAATTGCTCGTGTTGAATGGGCCAGAGAAGGTAGAGTCCCTTTACAAACTCTCCGGGCTCAAATTGATTATTGTTACTATCCGGCTAAAACTATTCATGGAATATTGGGAATAAAAGTTTGGATATTTCGAGATGAACAATAATTTATTTTTTATCCATTCAATTCATATTTTCAATTTATATTACAATGTTAGATAAAGAAAGACTAAATTAATTAATTCCGATTCATTCTATTTCTAATCCATATGCATAAGATATATAATGAAAATTTTTTCGTAAAATAAAAATAATATCTTGGAAAAGAAGTTGCTATGCTTAGTGTGCGACTCGTTCAAACTGAGGTTCTTAGGAAGAGACTAGGAAACCAATGAATCTCCAGTTTATACTAGAAACTAACTCATTGCTTCATATTATCATAATCCAATAAACTAACTACGAGGTAGTATTACTTTCTCCACGAAAAGAATCGATATTTGTGAAGCGAGAAACTATCCAAGAATATTAATAACAAAAATGAAATGATTAAATATTCTTTTCGAATCGTATGGTTGAAAAAGAATAATACTTTTCGAGGAGCAGTGTGATAAAGCATAGAATCAATACTAATTATCGAATTATTCAATGATTCCGGATTCTAAATAAAAAAAGCCTTAAGTCAATGAATACTAAGAAAATTGAATCTGTGAGAGGGAAATAGAAGGCTTCACTGCAGAGAGGGAACCTGAACGTGTATCTGGAAGCTATGGGAACGATGGAACTTATGAACAAATAAGATTGATATAAATCCTATTGTTCATTGGGTAGGATGGCGAAATAAACCGATAGTTAATATATTTATAATTAGAAAAAGCTATAATCCAATTTTCATCAAGCAAATCTTACAAGAGTTAATATTCGCCTGTAAAATTTCTCTTGCAAAATCTAATGAAGTATGAATGAAATTGCGCAATTTGATTGAATGAAGATGATAAATTAAAAACACAAAATTTTGAAGACTTTCGGGTTTTCATAATTTCGATTTAGTTAATTCATATATATCTATTGAATATGAACAATGTTTCTCCTTTCGTTGGTAAAATGAGATTTTACAAGATTTTATTTGCAAGGAGCCGGATGAAAGAAAACTCTCATGTCCGGTTTTGAAGTAGAGATGAAATACAATCGACTATAACCCTAAAAGAACGAAATTTCGTAAACAACATAGAGGGAGAATGAAAGGAATATCTGCTCGAGGCAATCTTATTTGCTTCGGAAGATTTGCCCTTCAGGCACTTGGGCCTGCTTGGATCACATCCAGACAGGTGGAAGCAGGACGACGAGCAATTACCCGTTATGCTCGTCGCGGTGGAAAAATATGGATACGTATATTTTCTGACAAACCTATCACTGTGAGACCTGCAGAAACACGTATGGGTTCGGGAAAAGGATCTCCGGAATTTTGGGTATCTGTCGTTAAACCGGGTAGAATACTTTATGAAATGGGTGGAGTACCAGAAGCTATTGCTACAGCGGCTTTGAAAATGGCTGCATACAAGATGCCTGTACGTACTCAATTTATTACTGTTGCACCCATGGAAATACAAAACTAGGAAATGTCTATTCCATAAGAAACATAGAATCAGAAAGATTCTAAGACAAGTCTAACGAAAAAAAGATATCCCCTAATATAGAGATTAGCCATATTCCATCTTCCTCGCTCTCCCGGAGAAGGAAAAAGATACTTTGGGGGATATGATCTTTCGACGAAAAAACGATTCAACCTCGAACTTATTTGAATGTAGCGGATAACAGCGGAGCTAGAAAACTAATGTGTATCTGAATCCTAGGAGCTAGTAATTGTAAATATGCGAATATTGGTGATGCAACTATAGCTGTGGTTGGAGAAGCAGTACCGAATATGCCTCCCAAAAAATCGGGAATAGTTAGAGCTGCAGTTGTACGTACCCGTAAAGAACTCAAACGTGACAATGGAATGATTATACGATTTGATGACAACGCAGCAGTTGTCATCAATAAGGAGGGGAATCCAAAAGGAACTCGAGTTTTTGGTCCGATTGCCCGAGAATTAAGAGAATTTGATTCTACTCAAATAGTTTCATTAGCTCCCGAAGTATCACGAATAACAAAAGATCATATAGTTCTACAATAAACAATATTTGAATGGTTTCGATAATCAAAAACTGGAATAATATAATGTATATAATAATAATAATAATAATATATGGTTGAGTTATCGCCAGCCGCCAATTTATCTTTCGAACCATGAACCGAAGTTACTCTCGAAAAAATGGAATTTTCTAAGATATTCCAACTGCTTGATTAGTTATTTTATTGTGTCTCCCATTACTTGATGGAGAAATAAAAATATATGTATTTTTTTTTTTTTTTATCAATTTAGAGATTGTGCTTCGGGCATAGCATATTCCTTCAAAAAGACTTATTAAACTAAAATGTTTATTCATATCAATAATAACCAGTTTTCACGGGTAACGACACCATTGCTAATATGATTACCTCTATAGGGAATGCTAACCTAAGGAAGGTAGAAACGGTTCGAGTACCAGCTACTAATATCACTAGAAACATTGGAAGAATTCCTTTACAAGAAGGTTCTGTGGAAAACCTTGGTGAACATCGGGAAGGTACAAACAACTGTTTTTTAGTTCTAACCCTGGGATATCAGGGGGGGAAGAAAAAACCATACATAACTGCTTTGAGATGTATTAGCAGACCCGGCTTAAGAATATATTCTAACTATAGGGAGATTCCTGAAGTCTCGGGTGGAACGGGAATGGCAATTCTTTCTACTTCCCGCGGAATTATGACAGATCGAGAAGCTCGACAGAGGCAAATTGGGGGAGAGATACTACGTTATGTATGGTAACTCATCCACATCTTTAATTCATTATTCCATATGGTAAATCTCTTTTATCAAATAAGAACTAACTAATACTTTATAAATTTATATTAGTTAATTCGAAAAAAGATTTTCCTTTTGATGAAGAAACAGAGTTTGGTTGACATAGAGTTGTAGTTACTGAATCACTTCCCGATGCCATGTTCCGAGTCTGTTCATATAATGGATGTAAAGTTTCAACTCATGTTCCAAAAAAGATTAGACATAATTCTATATGAATATTATCAGGAATAGAGTGAAAATGGAATCCAGTCTTTATTTATGATTCAAACAAAGGACGTATAATCTATAGACATCATTGAATGATCAGGTCCTCTTGAATTTTTTTTGTAATATTGGATATAGAGAATAATAAACGAAAGGAAATAAATTGTCATAACGAACAAAATCTGCATTCTCTATATCAGTGATTATATCGAAATAAGGACTACAAACATGAAAATTCGTGCTTCTGTTCGTAAAATTTGTGAAAATCGTCGACTAATTCGTAGACGAGGACGAATCATGGTGGTTTGTTCCGATCCGAAGCACAAGCAAAGGCAAGGATAATCATCTTTATTTATCTTTCCGCACAAAACAAAATTTTTATTTTTCTCTTAATCTTTTGAATCATATACAATTACTCTGTATAAATCACTTCCAATCCCATATAATAACTATTATTCTCATACATGGAAATGGGAACAACGCCAAGACTTATTAGAAAGATTAGTAATCTACGTGGAGGTAAACGTGGGAGAATACCCAAGGGTGTTATTCACATTCGAGCAAGTTTTAATAATACCATTGTTACTGTTACGGATGTGAGAGGACAAGTTGTTTCTTGGTCCTCCGCCGGTGCCTGTGGATTCAAGGGTGCAAAAAAAAGTACACCATTTGCCGCTCAGACTGCAGCGGAAAATGCTATTCGTACGTTGATTGATCGGGGTATGGGACAAGCAGAAGTCGTGGTAACTGGTCCGGGTCCGGGAAGAGATACAGCATTACGAGCTATTTGTGGAAGTGGTTCGGCACTGAGTCTCGTACGTGACATAACCCCTATGCCCCATAACGGATGTAGACCTCCTAAAAAGAGATGTATATAATATTGAAGGAACAGCGATTGTGAATAGTACGAATAAAGTACCGCTATCTGCTAAATCTGCATATTGGAAGTGCATCGAATCTAAAATTGAAAATGAGCGTCTTCATCATAGTCGTTTCATTATATCCCCACTTGGAATTGGTCAAGCTAATACTCTAGGAATCGCCATGCGCAGAGCATCACTCGGGGAATTGGAAGGAACATGTATCACTTCTGCAAAATTTGAAAAAATAATCCATGAATATTCTACAGTAGTAGGTATTCAAGAATCAGTACATGATACTTTAATTAATTTAAAAGAGATTGTGCTTAGAAGCAATTCTTCTGAAATTCAAAAAGCATATATATCTATCATTGGACCCGGAGAGATAACTGCTCAAGATATTATATTACCACCTTCTATTGAAATAATTGATCCTGCATAACATATAGCCACTCTTACTAAAAAGATTCATTTGAATATTGAATTGAGAATTGAAAGAGATCGTGGATATCGTAGACAAAATATAGTAAAATCTCAAGATGGAAATTTTCCTCTGAATGCTGTATTTATGCCTATTCGAAATGTGAATTATAGTATTCATTGTTTCGAAAGCCACGACAAGAAAATAATGAAAGAGATGCTTTTGCTCGAGATATGGACCAATGGGAGTATCACTCCCAGAGAAGCAATTTATGAAGCTTCTCGAAGTTTGATCAACTTATTTATTCCTTTTTTACATGCGGAAAACGGGGAAAAGATTTATGGAATGGGGAATATAAATGAATCTAATGCGTTGTCTTGTTCCGTTCTTCCTCCTATGTCGATTCAGGTAGATCAGATGGCAAAAGAAGTTACTTTCAGACATATCTTTATCGACCAATTGGAATTACCCCCGAGAGCTTATAACTGTCTTAAAAGAATTAATGTACATACGATATCAGACCTTCTAGATTATAGCCAAGATGATCTAATGAAAATTAAGAATTTTGGAATCAAATCTGTTGAACAAGTATTGGAAGCTTTGTGGAAACGTTTTGGAATAAGTTTACCTAGGAAAACTTGAAGTTCAATAAATAAACTCATTCATGTTTCTCTTTCGAAGAAAAACAAACTACAGTTGGATTCAAATCATAGTGAGAAAGATCAAATGGAATAATCGAAATCACTCCATTTGAATTTATAAAAAAAACTTATATTTCTTATAATTGGAATTTATTGAATCTTTGATATATCTAGGGATTATTTGCTTTGAAGCAAGTCCTCCCTGGATATGAGACTAGAAGGAAAAAAATTCTTCTACAAGGGAAAATCGAACAATCAAATCAAGTAATTAATCTTGAATCGAATGATTGATCTTGGAAAAGACCTGAGGTTAGAGATTTATCAATGGGTAAAGCTGCCCCAATACCCAACCAAAGAGCTACTGCAGTACCAATTGGAAAAACTGTTGTAGCTACCGGACGACGAAATGGATTCTGAAATTTATTAACATTTTCTGGAAAGGGTACTGTCGATGATCCTGCGGGTACTGCGGCCATTAAAAGAACGCCCAATAATTTATTAGGCACTGTACGGAGTATTTGAAATACCGGAAAGAAATACCATTCAGGCAATATTTCCAAGGGAGTTGCAAATGGATTTGCAGGTTCACCGATCATTGAGGGTTCTGGGACTGCTGAACCTACAGTACATGCAATGGTACCTAAGATCACTACCGGAAAAATATATAAAAGATCGTTAGGCCAAGCGGGTTCTCCATAATAATTATGTCCCATACCTTTAGCCAATTTAGCTCTCAATACAGGATCACTTAAGTCAGGTTTTTTTGTTATCGGGATAGGCAAATTTGGATCTATTCTTCTTCCCATAGAATCGGACATGAGAGATTTTTCTCATCCGGCTCAAGCAATAACTAGAATATTTTTTTTTTTCTTTTTAGGATACATAAAAATATTATATGATCTCTAATGCTTTATTTTAGGGATTCTTTTCAAACCCCATTTTAATTTTGAATTAAATGCTCATTGTCCAAGTGGGCCATAAAATAAAATTTGAGCATTATGATCATCAATATGCTTTTCGGACAATCTTATTCCTTATGAGTCATTTTCTTTTCCACGGAGGAACAAGGTTTTGGAACGTAATAGTATTAACTTGTTAACACTCCGGCTTATCTATCCGTTTTTTCTTTGGATCTCCCTTTCACTCCGATGGTATTATTTTGATTGAGATGCAAGGGAAGTGAATGCATTTCTTCACCATATTCCTTTTCTCCCAAGGAAGAATAAATATATCTCACTTTAACTTACTGGATTTTGCGAAGCCTATTTGAGATTATAATTCGATCATGGAAATGATTCTCTTTCCAAAACCAACGAGATTTTTGTACCCGAGTTTTAACCCTCCTACAAGTAGGAGCGAGATCGGGATAGAGACACATTTTCTCATTGGATGTCGATGTGACAGATTCAATGGAATATCTGCATAGCCGAAGTTGAATAATTCAAGTCACACACTCCCGTAATCCATCTTCTCTCTGAAAAGAATCTATTTTCGACTATTCATTGGTCTGAACCCAGTAATACTTCGAAATAGAAAACAAAATCCATGAGATATTCTTTATTGTTTATAAAGAATGTCTATGGCAATGGAATAATTTAATGAAAGTTAAGTTGTTGAGATAATATGAATATTAATCCCTACCCTATTGCGTTTCTTCCCGCTCGTAAAGGACCTGAGATACCTTGCTTACGAATCATTGGAAAGTGCATCGGCATAGATACAGCAGTAAGAAGAGGTAATACAAAAGTGTGTAAACTATAAAAACGAGTCAATGTGGATTGACCTACACTGGCACTCCCGCGTAATAACTCTACCAAGGGAGATCCTATTGCAGGAATAGCTTCAGGTACACCAGTTACAATCTTGACAGCCCAATAACCAATTTGATCCCAGGGCAGAGAATAACCAGTTACACCAAAAGATACGGTTAATACGGCTAAAATTACACCTGTAACCCAAGTTAATTCACGAGGTTTCTTGAATCCCCCCGTGAGATAAACGCGAAATACGTGCAAAATCATCATTGGAACCATCATACTTGCCGACCATCGATGGACTGATCGAATTGACCAACCAAAGTTGACTTCAGTCATTATATATTGAACAGAGCTAAAAGCTTCTGTAACGGTCGGGCGATAGTGGAAAGTCATAGCAAAACCAGTGGCTACTTGTACTAAGAAGCAAGTCAGGGTAATTCCCCCTAGACAATAAAATGTATTGACATGGGGAGGAACATATTTACTAGTAATATCATCCGCAATCGCCTGAATCTCAAGACGCTCCTCAAACCAATCATATACTTTATTGAGATGGGTGAACTTTTATTTCATACGCTCCCCCCTCTGAAAACCGTACATGGGGATTTCCCTTCATACGGCTTGAGCAAAAAAATGATACGAAATCTTTTCATTAATTATTTCAATAAAAACTCCCCCCCCAAAAAAGGTAGAACCTAATCTTTTTCATAACATTTTATTGCCTTGATCCCAAGTCGGCTCTTTTTTCCCTCCAAAACGAATGAATATTGTTGGCCTTTTGAACAATCTTTTCTCCTATCATCAATATATATTGAAAAAACAGTGATATAAAATAAATTCTGAAGATTATCTCGTTGAAACCTTGATGGATATTCAAAAACCTTAGATTCCTACTAACTCCGATAGACTCTTTTTTTTAGAGGAGGTACGATGGGTAAGAAGCTTCTCTATCGTCACCAACTTGATAAAATATGCTTATAAAATGGGAATGTTCTCTCATTTTCCAAGTATGCAGTTGTGAAAAATATATCGTAGAATTTCTAGTCAACAAATTTTTCAAGTTATTGAAAGTTTGGTAACGAAGCTTGAATAGCGGATATACATAAATTAATCATGGTTTAAATCTTCCTATTGAACTAATGCCTTCGTGAGCCCCGCGCTTCAGATGCTAACTATTCAATTGGTATCCAGCAAGGTAGGATCATTCTGTGAGAAAGATGACAAATTACTTTGTACTATCAATGATTAATTCGGACGAGTCGCACACCCGTATTCCAAAGATCTCCTAATTGGAGAATCACACGATTGAACTACCATGGAGAGGAGAGCTAACCTACGGACCCTAAGCAAGCCATTAAATCTAATGAAACAGAAGATTTATAAATTTTTCTATTTCACTAGATTGGAATATTTGTTGGGGGGGGGAAAGACTCTTTAGTTTTTGTTCATTACCAACTCACCGGAATCCCATCCAATGAAACGGGGGAATTATAAAGTTCCAATATAATAACTGGAGAGACTGCAAATAGGGCCATTGCGACACCCATAATGGGAGTGGTTCCCCATCCAGGAGCCACTTTACCATATTCCGAATTAAGTGGTTTTGATGAACTTCCTACACTGGTTCGTTGCGGTTTGATCCTGGGAATACCATCAATAATCTTTGTAGCCGTAAAACTTATTACATTAGTTGAGATTTGTTAACTTTATGTACTATTATATTGGAAACGGAAACAAACCATTATCTCGGGATTACTTAGCAATGGAAACTGCAACCTTGGTCGCTATCTCCATATCTCGTTCACTTGTCAGCTTCACCGGTCACGCTTCGTATACTGCCTTTGGGCAACCCTCCAAAGAACTTAGAGATCCTTTTGAGGAGCATGAAGATTAGCCTAAGTGACCTTCCCTCAGTCTTTAGGGAAGGTCATTAATTTTTCATCCCGGATCACCCTCTTGATGATCCAAAAATCATTTTTTCCCTTTACTTGGAACTTTAGGTGGCTCCCGGAAGAAAATAGCAAAAAATATTATTCCTGAAGTACTTACCGGCAAGGATGTATGAACCAATGCTTCCGTAGATTCGATTGTATGGGTGAGGGAGTATAGGGATAACTTTCGTACTACTTAAAGATATAGAAATTAAATCTATCTAATCTATATAGATTAGATAGATTTAATTTTGAAAACGAGATATATATATTTTTGGATTGATGTTATACTGCTTGTCTTTTGGTAGTTGGATCTCCTAGTTTTTGGAATGCTCCGAATTCAACTTGAGCATCTAAATCAGGATCAATACCAGCAAAAACATCTCTGAACAAGGTTCTAGCACCATGCCAAATATGTCCGAAGAAGAAAAGAAGAGCAAATGTAGCGTGACCGAAAGTAAACCAACCTCTTGGACTACTACGAAAAACACCATCAGACTTTAGAGTAGCACGATCAAATTCAGAAATCTCACCTAATTGAGCACGTCTAGCATATTTTTTCACTGTAGCGGGATCACTAAAACTAACCCCATCGAGTTCACCACCGTAAAACTCAACAGTTACACCTACTTGTTCAATGCTATACTTTGATTCTGCCCTCCTGAAGGGAACATCGGCTCTCGCAATTCCCTCCCCATCCACCAAAACTACTGGAAAGGTTTCGAAGAAAGTAGGCATACGACGTACGAAAAGCTCATGTCCTTCTTTATCCCTGAAGACAGCGTGACCTAACCAACCAACAGCTATTCCATCCCCATTGTCCATCGCACCCGCTCTGAATAATCCCCCTTTCGCTGGATTATTACCAATATAATCATAAAAAGCTAATTTTTCTGGAATTTTGGACCAAGCTTCTGATAAACTAAGATTTTCGGCCCTGCTGGATCGAATCCTCCGATCTATCTCTTGTTGAAAGAATCCTTGATCCCATTGATAACGAGTAGGACCGAATAATTCTATTGGAGTGGTCGCGGAGCCATACCACATGGTTCCGGCAGCAACAAAGGCTGCAAAAAACACGGCAGCAATACTGCTGGATAAAACAGTTTCAACATTCCCCATACGTAATCCTTTGTATAATCGTTGGGGAGGACGAACACTAAGGTGGAATAGACCTGCTAATATACCTAGAATACCTGCTGCAATATGATGAGAAGCTATTCCTCCTGGAACGAAGGGGTCGAATCCTTCGGCTCCCCACACTGGAGCTACAGGTTGTGCTTCTCCAGTCAACCCATAGGGATCAGACACCCATATTCCGGGACCGAACAAACCTGTTACGTGAAATGCTCCGAATCCGAAACAAAGTACTCCTGAAAGGAATAAATGAACTCCGAAGACCTTAGGCAAATCTATAGTAAGTGCTCCCGTACGTTCGTCAGTAAATATTTCTAGATCCCAATATACCCAATGCCAAATAGCTGATAAGAATAACAAGCCAGATAACACAATATGCGCAGCAGCCACGCCTTCATAACTCCAAATACCTGCATTAGTTACAGTTTCTCCGGTGATACTCCAACCACCCCATGACTTCGTTATTCCTAAACGAGTCATGAAAGGGATAACGAACATGCCCTGTCTCCACATGGGATCAAGAACAGGATCGGATGGATCAAAAACTGCTAACTCATACAAAGCCATTGAACCAGCCCAACCAGAAACTAACGCTGTGTGCATTATATGTACAGCAATTGAACGGCCAGGATCATTTGATACAACGGTATGGACACGGTACCAAGGCGGACCCATGCATATACCCCTTTCTCAAAGGGGAGTAGACACTACGTAACTTTATTGCATTCAAGGGCTGTTATACGATGCTAAAACCTTATCCAATCATACAGGGATTCACATCTATTTACAGTTATACGTGATGAGATATTGAGATACCAATTCCCTTCTTTCTCACAATGAAGAGGAGCAGGAATAGTTTAGCATCTCTTGATTCAGCATAACAATGAATATATTGGTCCCATCAAACATCAGAGTGATTCAAATAATGGATGACGCATAGTTTAGAATAGGGTTCAATATCGTGCTTGACTAAATCGAGGAGCGTAATGTTATTATATACTCTATGTGTGTAATTAGGTAAAGTATACTCCAATGGATTGGTTATTCGAACGGAGACTCAAACAGAGGTTCAATTTTTTCATCTATCCATATGAGTTACTATCTTTTACAATCTATATCAAATTTTTTTTTTATTGATTTATAAAATCAAATATATATATATATTTGATAGATGAATCAGTTTTCTTATTCATTGGCATCAAAGTCTATTTTATTGAACAATCATAAGGAACAAATGAAACCTGAGCTTCTAACTTCTAAGGTATTACATTGTTAGATGCTTCTCATTAAGTTAAGGGGTCCCGAGAAAGCTCTGAAATAACTAACTTACTTGCCAAATATTAGAAAAAATAATTTATTATGTTATGATTTTCCATCCTTCGTACCCCTATCCAATTCATCATATTGACTGTTCTGTTCCATTTTTTCCTTCCAGTTGTTGATACAGATCCATGATTGAGAGAATTATCATAGAAAATCCTGTAATCTCTCCTTCGGAAGGATTTTAGTAATTGTTATCTCTCCATCGCATCAGGTTCATGCTCGGAAAAAGTAGACCCAATATCCAATATTTGGTTTTTGATTTATTTCATCGGTATGCATTGGTCCATGCCGCTTTCGCCTTGTGTATCAATCATATCATGTGTATGAAACGGAACTATAATATGATTTACTACGCCTATTGGTGGAATCACTAGAGATTCTGTAGGTCTATATAATTGATACAATCTTTTTTCCCGATCAATTATGCTCTCGTATTGGGGGGCAATATAATATTTGGTCCCCAAGAAATGCCCATTGGTGTTCCGAAAGTATCCCTTCGAATCTTCGGAGAGGAAGATATAGTTTGGATTGACGTACAGTGCGACTTGTTTGAAATATTCGATTATACGGAATCTTCCCGTCATTCCTTCCGATTGAGATGCTTCTATCTCACTTAAGATTGACTAAATGCTCAGTAATCTAAAGCGTGAGATCTCTCACGAAAAAAAAAAAAAAATATTTATCAATCATGATAATCTATGGCTAGCCAAAACTAATAAAGAGTATTCAGGCTTCGTTCAACGAAACAAACAACTGATCAAAGATTAATCATTCTTGATTGATCATGATGAAATGATATGGACAAGCATTTCTAGCAGAAGTAAGAATAAATAGAGTGGAAAAATGGCAGTAGATCTACTTGCTCCATATGTGCGAGTAACAGTCGGATAGATATTTCCCCGAAGTGGAGCATAAACCCAAGGATCTTATTAAGAATCTATTTGAAAACAAGGGAATTCTGCTGAAAATAAAATCATTGAATTGGACATCAGTTAATAGGTAGTTCAATAAGTTGAAAATGTAACACTTTGGAAACAAAGACAAACTTGAACTGGAAGTGGTAAGACTCATCCTTTGAGATGAAAGAAAGATTTTTTTTTATCTAACTAAAAGGTTTTTTTAGAAGATGGGTATCGGAAGAAAGAAATACCTAACTTTTTCAACTGCTCGAGCCGTATGCACTTAAAAGTGCGTGTGCGGTTCCAAAGGAAGAAAAGCTATAAATCTATCCTAATCAACCGACTTTATCGAGAAAGATTGTTGTTTTTGGGCCAGCACATAGATGATGAAATTGCAAATCAAACTATTTGTATTCTGATGTACCTGAATGGAGAAGATCAGAGTAAGGATATTTATTTATATATTAATTCTCCTGGCGGAGCGGTATTAGCAGGAATATCTGTCTATGATATTATGCAATATATAATACCAAATGTAAACACTATCTGTGTGGGATTAGCTGCTTCAATGGGATCTTTCATTTTAGCTGGAGGAGAAATTACTAAACGTATAGCGCTACCCCACGCTCCGCGCCAATGAGTCTTTGTTTGATGGATAGAAAAAGGATGTGAAGAAAAAACTAACTATGCCTGCGCCAACGAATGGAGGGTAATAATAGCATGGCATACGAAACTTGATACAACTGTAATAAAGAAAACTTGAAGTATCGGGATAGTAAACACAACCGTGGCTTTTTTTTTATTCTCCGATCAATTTGATCCTATATCTCCTGGGGTCTATTCCAGCGTCGTAAACTCCCGGAATAATATTGGAGAAAAAGGAAATATGGCCATATAACATCGATAAAAGAAACTTTGGGATTGCTGAATGAGGGAATGTATGGAGCAATGGAACCATCACAGTATCTTCCTTTTCTGAAAGAAAAAGATGGTACATAGATTATCTTATTCATCTATCTTCGATATCCAGAATATTTACTATCTAATATTGTATAATAAATAACAATAATATTATTGTTATTTATTATGACGAATTATATAAAAAATTGTTCAATCTATTATGGAGCTGTATGCACCAAAAATGCTTGTACGGTTCATTAAATCAAGTCTTTCTCGAATAGAGGAAGAAAGAATAAAAAGTAAATAAGCATTTATTAATAGGGTGATGATTCATCAACCCGGTAGTTCTTTCTATGATGGACAAGCGGGAGAATGTCTTGTGGAAGCAGAAGAGATGTTGAAACTTCGCGACTGCGTTACTAAAATTTATGTACAAAGAACAGGAAAACCTTTATGGGTAGTCTCTGAAGATATGGAAAGAGATGTTTTTATGTCAGCGGAAGAAGCTAAAGTTTATGGCATTACTGATCCTATAGCTGTAGAAACTTCTTCGAACTCTCTAATTAATAGCTGATTAAAAAAAATTAACTAGAATTTTCGAGAAGAAAATAAATTCCCTGCTTATGGTAAATATAAAAGTGATCGGTGTGACGGATCCATAAGTAGGAACAATAGCTTGCTTGCATATGATAAATAAATCCTATAAATGAAAAATCGACAAATTATAAGATTTATTAATACGAAATATAATAAGAGAGTCATAAAGTTTCGATTTAGTTCCGATCTTTCTAGAAGTTTCTTTCACTTTCAAGAGAATAAAAAGAAACTTCTAAGGATTAGTTTTTGAATCTCATAATAAACTCTTAGGGTTAGGATCAATCCGAACTAGTAAATTCTGCGTACTGCACTAAGAATGCCTACTATTCAACAACTCATTAGGAATCGAAGACAGCCAATAGGAGATAGAACAAAATCCCCTGCCCTTCGAGGATGCCCTCAGCGTAGAGGAGTATGTACCAGGGTGTATGTGCGACTCGTTTAGATCAGAAGCTCGAGGTGCAGGGGGGTCGATATGGCAGGAGAATCCCCTCACTATAGTAAGTACAGATCTATCATCCACCAATATTGGGGATGAAATTTATGGTTTCTATTGGTGCAAATCCGATCACCCCGATGCAGGATGAAAAGCAATTTCTCAATGATAGCGAATGGTCATCAATCCATTGAGCGAGGAAGAAAATGCAATTCGAAAAGCATGATGCTTATATCGCCGCAAAAACGGACTTACAAGGTAAGCTGCCCAGCCAACCCTCACGATCACACGCCGTTATTGTATGGATAAGTCTTATTGTAAGAAGACTTTTTTTGCTCGATGAATCGGGTAGAGCTGGGGATCAGAAACTATACGAGTCACTGGTAACATTCTCATTTCGTTTTGAGAAATAAGAGGCTCCGGCGTATAGGGGGTACCCCACCGTTTAAGGAGAAACTATAGAAACGATGGAATCCCGGATTTTTCTCAGTTCAAGGTCCCATCCCTTGCTCACTGAGCAGATGCCCAATCCAAAAAATTCGTGGATAGGAAGGTTGAAGTAGCAAAAGCCACGGGAATCTTTATTCCCTACATCAGAAAGATCGGTGGTCTCATTCCATGAAGGATAGTAAAGAGAAAGCGGACCTTATGTAAAAGATGCCATTCTATCGAATAGCATCCTATTCGATGTACATCCGAAAAATACAATGGTAATTTCAATAATATTTCTTTAATCGCCATAATATTGTGATAATCACAACGAAACGGGTGTTTTAATCAACTCAACCATATCCATTCTTTGCTCCTATTTATCAACAGAGCAAAATCTATTATAAAGAATATTCAAATATAAGAATTTTTACATTCATTCTTCATTTAAATATTCAGTGATTTTTTATATAGTAAGCAACAACGACTAGAGTTAAACGTGGCTACGTGGCTCGGAAACACCGGAAAGATATTATTCAACTCACATCAGGGTTTCGAGGAGCTCATTCGAGAATCTTTCGAACCGGTAAACAGCAAGTAATAAAGGCTTTAGTTTCTCCCCATCGAGATAAAGGTAAACGAAAAAGAGATTTTCGTCGTCTATGGATTACCCGGATCAATGCAGCAGCCCGAAACAATGGAGTTTCTTATACTAAATCTATTCAACATTCATACAAAAACCAGGTTTTTTTGAATCGTAAAATACTCGCGCAGATAGCTATATTGGATATTAGTAGCTCTTCCACAATTTTGAGAGAGGTTAACGAATAATAGATAGGGGAATAAGGTATAAAAACCTCTCCGGGGATTGATTCACTCCGGGGAGGTATAAACATCGAGAGAATTACTAAATCTCGGGAATGAATAAATAGATAGATAAAGTCAAGATCCCCTCTTTTCCATAAGAGAATCGAGATCTTTTTCCTTATGTGACCTATTTCGATTTCATCTTAATTAATGAGATTTATTATTAATAATATCCAATTAACTTTCGTTATTGACAAAAGGTAACAAAGCTAAAATACGAGCTCGTTTAACAGCAATAGTCATTAAACGTTGTTGTTTCGAGGTTAATCTATTCATTCGTTTAGATAAGATTTTTCCCCGCTTGCTAATAAATCCGCAAAGTAAACTTATATTCTTATAATCAACAGTTTCTCCTGATCTAATTGGTGGCGAACGTTTACGAGAAGATCGCTCGGATTTGCCCATGGTTTGTTTCACGAACCTCCCCAATACTGCTTATTTTCCTATTTCTTTGTGAATAGTATGTTGATAACAATAAGGACAAAACTTTTTCAATTCCATTCGAGTAGGCGTATTGCGACGATTTTTCCGAGTAGTATATCTGGAAACACCTGAATGTTTTTCATTACCGTTTCGGACACAACTAGTACATTCTGAAGTAATTGTTACTCTCACATTTTTACTCTCAGCCATAATTTTTTGAATCTTGAAAAGACAAATGAGTTTCTGATCTTATGGCGAAAAATCTAATAATGAAAAATTTTAAGAAAAAATTTTTCATTATTAGAGATATTCAATAAGATTCTCTATTTTTTCGATGAAGTCAAATTTTCAAGCTCATCTTTTTCCCATTGGAACTTGATTCTTCGATAAGACTTAATTCAAATATTTATTTGGGAGTTTCCAACCAATAGGTTAACTCAAAAAGTGGTCAAACTCGAAATGGTAAAAGGGTATACTATCCTTGGGGAAGAGGAAGAACTAAAGCATCCGGGGAAGAACGATTAATCTCTGTCGATAAACCAGCTGAAGATCCGAACCACAACGTAGCTACAACAGGCGCTGTGGAAAGATATGTTTTTACATCTTGCATTGCAAGTTCCTCCCCCTAAATCACTTTCTTCCGGCTTTCATAAACTGGATTGAAAGGATTCTTACTAAATTTTTTGTTGAAATTTTCATTTTTCTACGAAGGTTCATATAAGTAAGTAATGACAGAGCAATAGAAATAAGCGAAATCTATTCTTTTTTACTTTGAGACTTCTTAAGTGATTTATTAGTAATTAATTTTATTAAATTCTTTCTTGTGTACGTTACTATTTCCATTCTACCTCGATAAATCAGTAAAAAATATATAATAATTTATTTGAATTTCTATCTACTATTAAATAAATAAATGAATAAATAGTATCAAATACGATCATCTCATCACTTAATTATTCGAATTCCAAGAATAATAATTATTTACGATGAATGGTTGTTCTCCAGTATAGTATCCCTCATCAAAAAGGATTTTATTGAACAAGTCACAAATCTTTTCATAGGGGAAATACAAAAGTTTCAATTTCAATGTTCTTGTATATAAGATTCCCTTGTTTTTAAGAATCCCCCCCCCCCCAAAAAAAAATAAAAAAAAAAAACAGTTAAATTATTAGAATTATTCCATAACGAATTGCGATACAGGAAAGGACGATGAGGAAATAGGGATGGGACGATGTAGGCAAGAGGCTTTAAATAAAGTATTTAAATAAAGTACAATCCATCTTGTATGAAAGTTGGGAGGGATGTAGCGCAGCTCGGTAGCGCGTTTGTTTTGGGTACAAAATGTCGCAGGTTCGAATCCTGTCATCCCTAACCCGAATCTCATACGTATGAGATATCTTCGAACGAATAGGTATTCGCGGAATACAAGCAATAAGTATTCAAGAAATAGGAGAGAATAAAAGAAGATTATCTCTCTATCCACGACCTCCTATGTGATGCGAAAAAAGCGCTCTTAGTTCAGTTCGGTAGAACGTAGGTCTCCAAAACCTGATGTCGTAGGTTCAAATCCTACAGAGCGTGATTTTGATAATAAAATTGAATTTGATAATAAAATTGAATTTGATGTGTTTTTTCCTTTTCCATAATCAAATTTTGAACTCAATTAGATTCATTGATAAAACAGCAAAATTTATTGATCAATTTGACCTCCCTAAGAAGGGAGGCAAGTGTGGGATGCTAAACGTAATCCAATCCTCGGTCAAAGATCCAATTGATCACCACGTCGGTATTGTGAATATGCAGTTACAAATAATCCAGCTGAAGTTGTTGGAATCGAACCTGATACGATTCCGGATGGCAAAGCTTCAACCGTTTCTTTCTGAGTTAACGAAGACAATATCTAACTTAGATAGTACCCAAGTTTGCTGTGAATCTCAATAACCATCATCTGGCAGAAAATTTTCCTTGATTTTCCCCGTCATTATTTTCTAGATAAGTTTTATCTTATTTGAGCCAGTAAGTGGAACTAAAGCTGGAGTTAGAGCAGCCAATAGGAATACGAAGTAGCTAGGTATAATAGACATAGAAAAAACTTTGAATGGTGATAACGAATTTAGTATACACCCTTGTAGAGTAATTACCTAAATCTCTTTATGACCAAAAAAATAAAGATTAATTCGAAGTACAAAATATCCAATTGAAACGAGATTCTTTCTTATATTCGTCATTACCCTCGCATAATAAGAATATGAAGAATATATGATTGGGAATGAGGGATATAAAAAATACTTTTTCATAAGTAAAAAGGGAAGAACTATATTCAAATAATCGTTATTCTAAATCACTTTTCATATTCGTATCGATTTCCAGTCCGTGAATTGATAAAACGACTCGGAAATCGCGCAAGTTCCTACTGTATGATCTCCACAACGAATAGCGAAACGCTTTTATTTTCGTTTTAAAGGTTCAATTAAAGTGAATTCTCATCCGATCACCTAGCATTACTATTTGTATTTCTTTCGCCAGAATTACATAGTATTGAAATGATTCAATCTTATCAATTGCATCAGTAATACGAACATAAATTTTGGAGGATGTTCTGGGGGGGGGAAATTTTTGTTTGTTCCTTCCAAGGAAGGGAATATAGACTTGTGCTTTGAATCGAGTATGGGATTTCGCAGTCCCAACCGCCATTCCACATTGTACATTTTCCCCTTGTTTGTATTCGACCCTAAAGAGAATAATTCTTACATTCATTATCTCCAACAATAAAGACTTTTTGGAACTTTTTTCCTTTAAACCCATGATGATACTACTCTATTACGAATTCCTTTCGATCCAACTATTTTTACAGTTTCTCCAAAATAATTAATTCCTATCCCTATGCTATCGATATTGCTTCACAAACTATGAGGAAACAAAAATCTTATACAGTCGTAGGAAAAGTTTTATCCATCTCATGTTGGGATGCAGGAATTCGATATCCACCTAATCATAAATATCTTCGTTTGTATTTACCTCTAGACGAATACCCAGTAAGGGTAAGCCATTAATGTGAGGCTCGGGATCGCGGGAATGTTACTTTCTGTAAACTAACTCATAATGACTCAAAGTTTCACAGATCTTTAATCTAACTAATTTTAATAATCTCTATTCTTTACTCGGTCTTCCTTATTTGAAGAAACTATTGCATTGGGAATCGGCCGAAGAATATTTTTTTGTTCGTAGGATAAATATTCGCTCTCTATTCACCTGTGCCACATCGGTAATCATATTCTCTGTGTAATCCGTGCGACCCAAATCCATGTGGAGTGAACATAGCGCGCACAGGAGTCCCATATTCTACACGGGCTATAACACTCCCACTCTTTCTCCTGGAGCTGCATCAATCTCAAAAGGCTGGCTTTACATTTGTTCGTAACCGCTAAAACCATAGTAATCCGTTGTAGTGGTTTTTCCCTCTGTGACCCATACGTCCAATGGTTCCAGTATTTAAACATTCATATAGGTTCTTTACGTTCAAAATCTTCTCATCTGAGGTCAGGTCACGCAAAATGATCTCAAGTCACTGGGTTTATTGAATATTGATTAAGTTAGTCAAACAGTGCTAATAAAATGACCAAATTATTCAATCTTATTCTTTCTTTTTCCTTTCCTTTATTCCCATTGAAAGTTAGTTGTCTTGCTGCGTCGGAAGAACGCTAGCTATACTGGTCCAGTATGCTTCAAAGATACCCTTGGTACAAGGTTGACAATCTAACAAGGTTTAAAGGAGATATCAGTAGATTCCATATCTTCCGGTTTCGATCCTCCATAATGGAATCAATTCCTCCTCGCGTCTACAAAGAATATATAACACGGAGCTAACCATGTCTGGGAATACGGGAGAGCGCCCTTTCGCCGACATTATTACAAGTATTCGGTACTGGGTGATTCATAGCATTACTATACCTCCCTTGTTCATTGCAGGTTGGTCATTCGTCAGCACAGGGTTGGCTTACGATGTGTTCGGGAGTCCTCGGCCAAATGAGTATTTTACGGAGAGCCGACAAGAGGTTCCATTAATAACCGGCCGTTTCAATTCGTTGGAACAAGTCGATGAATTTACTAGATCTTTGTAGGAGGTATCAATGACTATAGATAGAACTTATCCAATTTTCACAGTTAGATGGCTGGCCGTTCATGGACTAGCTGTACCTACGGTTTTCTCCCCAGGATCAATATCAGCAACGCAATCCATCCAACGATAAACCAACCTTTTTTATCTGGAGCGTGAAGAAGCTACGACACAACCAAATCCGAACAAACAGAGTGTGGAATCAAATCGTACCAGCCTCTATTGGGGGTTGTTACTAATCCTTGTACTTGCTGTTCCATTTCCCAGTCACTTTTCTAATTAATAACGGCATAAACTTTCTTGCCTCATACGGAAAGATCCAAGATTCTAATTGTCCGTGACCGTCCATGTCTCGGAGTCATGACCACCCAATGGAATGTGAGGGGAGTAGAATAAATGGCCAATACCACCGGAAGGATTCCCCTGTGGCTAATAGGTACCGTAGTTGGTACCCCTGTGATCGGTCCAGTAGGTATTTCTTTTCATGGCCCATACTCCGGATTAGGATCATCCCCGTAATAATTGAATCGACTGGATAAATAAACCTGAACCTGTATAAGGAATACTGTAATGCAAGGGTAGGTTAGTTCGCCCAGACTCAATAGATAATAAAACTTTGCTCACTTTGAACTTGAAATGGGCAAAGTTTTATTAATAATTCATTCATTTATTGAGTCTCCCGGTTCCAATAAGAAATAAGAAAGATTAACGAAATATAATAAGATTCTTGAGAATCTTATTATTCCATAAATTTATCTAATAATTTTAAATAAAAGAAAAAATCAATTGATAATATGTCATCACATCATTTAGTGACATTTTTATCATGCAGATAAATCTTTTAGCATCTTAAATTTTTGATCGATTTATCATAAGTTTTTCTTATCTTATTAAAAGAAAATAAAAATAATTTACAAATCAATAATCTTGCTAGAACAACAAATTACTATCCTTTCCCAAAATTTGAATGTGGTGAATTACTATTCACTTTCGTAAAGGCTGAGATTATGCTATGGAAATTCCATGTTTTTAATATGGGATTTGGAGCGTAATTCGGGCCGGGGAGAAGAACACCTTCGAAACGAGCCAGGGAGTTGGGACCCCATGTGTTTCTGCAATAAACAACATAAGCCTTTTCTATATACCATTCATCTGTTTTCCACTCTTTATAAGATAAGCTAGAAGAATTCTCAGAAGGATATGCAGAACATATTCTCTTAGTAATTGGTGAACAAGGTCAAAAGGATCACGGGCTTCCTGTACCTCAATATTAAAATCGACTTCGATTTTTTGGGGGGAAAAGATGGTGATATTTCTAAGGGTTTGTCCGTCTCTCCTCCATACGTTACGTCTGTGGATCTGTTTCAGAATATTCTATTTTTGGTAAGAACAAAGGTCATTCTCTTCAAGTAAATAGAAGAGCTTTATGATATGTTGTTCCCCGAAATAGAAACAGTTTTTTGATCTAAAAAAAATATATATATTCTAGATCCATTTTATTTTATCTTGAGAGATATTCTAAATAAATAAATAGATAAGAAAGATTCTTTTATAGCACCTAAAATAGGAATATATGGGGAATAAAAGAAGACCATTCGGCAAGCTGATATGCTATGTCTTAATGCTTGCTGAGTCACCCCTTCTGAAATACATATTTTAATGTGGTATCCCCAATTTATAGTAGTAAAGGAAGGGGATAATGATATTCCAGACTGACTCTCAGTCTCTGAAGAAACCGTTACCATACATATTATACGAATGTATAGAAACTAAAATCGATGATCTCATTACACATTAGCAATCGATATAAGAAATGAAATGGGGATTCTACTGATCAGGCGCTTCAGTTAACTTTGTTTCGAACAATATATAAACTGAACCTAAAAATTCATTTCAGCTAATTGGACTTTTTCAAATTGTTTCTTTTTGAGTACTAGGAATATCTGTGCTAAAACAACCGATGCGAGGAATAACAAAAGACCTTGAGCACGTAACGGATCCTGAAGTACTATTTCCGCATCTCCCTGACCAAAACCACCTACATTAGGATTATTAGTTAATGGTTGATCAATCTTAATTAATTCACCTTCTGAAATAATGAGTTCTGGTCCTGGGGGTACAATATCAACCACCGGACGGCTGTCCAATGTATTTTCAATCGTTATTTCATACCCACCTTTCTCTCTACGTAATATTTTGCTTACCTTACCCGTGGCTGAAGCATTATAAACCGTATTGTTGCTTTTGCTCCCATCGGGATAAATTTGTCCTCTTCCCCTATTGCCACCCACATATATAGGATATTTCAAAAAATAAGCTTCTTTATTAGTAGCAGGGTCTGGTGAAAGAATGGGAAACACAATCTCACTGTATTTTCCACCCGGAACAGGACCTATTACCAGAATGTTTTTTCTATCAGGACGATAAGTCTGAAAATAAAGATTACCCATTTTTTCTTTAATCTCGGGGGGAATACGATCAGGAGGAGCTAATTCAAATCCTTCAGGTAAGATAAGAACAGCTCCCACGTTCAAAGCCCCTTTCTTACCATTAGCAAGTACTTGTTTTATTTGCATATCATAAGGGATTTTAACAACTGCCTCAAATACGGTATCCGGGAGTACAGATTGTGGAACTTCGATATCCACAGGTTTTTCAGCTAAGTAACAATTGGCACATACAATACGTCCAGTTGCCTCTCGAGGGTTCTCGTAACTTTGCTGTGCAAAAATTGGATATGCTTCCGGGATAGATGGCCAAGCTATTGTAGTCATTATGATCAAGATCGGAATCGATCGAGTCACCAACTTTATCATCCAATCATAAGTAATTTGTTTCTGCATGGTTCGATTATTTGTTCTAAATATTTCCACGAGTTGGGTGCCTTCAACATCCCAGTTGTTACAATAGCTACCTGTGCCCGCAACTCCGCCATTATAGTAACAATAAAGGTGGAAAATGAAAAGTGTATATATATACTTCTATTCTCAATTGATTCGAAACGGAAATAGCCGGCAATTCATTCTGTTCTGGGGTAAAAAAAAAAAATACTATTCTCAAGTAAGACCAATAATAAAAACAACCTTTTTTATTCATTCGTTGTATGATGAGTGGCTACGATCGAAGGAGATATACGATTTGAATGACGGGAAATCCAATGTTTAAAAACTGTATCTGAAATGACTGGAAAGGTTGAAACAAAGCGGGATACTATATGTTTGTTACGAGCGAATCCTAAATGTGATAAAAAAGAATCTATGTATATTTCCCAACCATGAGGCGAATGGAACCCAATACGTGGATCGGTGAATAAAGGAATGGAGAAAGCTTTCATTGTATCACTCAAGCTATAAAATAATTCTTGAATCCAGGGATTGAGAACAGCGAGCCTCTCTCTATCCAGAATGAGCAAGGCACTTAGAGTAGCAAAATAGATTATATCTGTTAATGGATGCGGAATAGCCTGAATACTCTCTTCATTGTGCATCGTTACTAATTGAATTGTTTTTTCATGAATCTTCATATTGAGATCTTGTGACTGAGCTTTTAGAGAATTTAACATCATTTTATCTAACCAAAGGAGTTCTTCCACTTCCCGGAGCCTCTCTAAGGCTCTCTCTTCCCGGAAAAAATTAGTAAAAATCTGAGATTGGTAAGTATTCCACCAATTTTCAATCCGAGGTTCCAAAAACCATCCTTTTAAGAAGATTGAAATTCCGCAAGGGATAAGTATTGAACATCCAATATATTGTAGAGAGGCTAGTGTTTGATACTTAGCCAATTGGAATTCATGAAGTACTAATGAACTTGACTGACCTATCAACCCTGTTTGGAATCCAGATGAAGTACGAGTTATGGAACGAGGTACAAGACCTATAGATTCATAAGCTACCGTGGTGATTATCGAATCTTTTGACTCCGAGAAGGATAATTTTTTTTCCGAGGTATCCTCCATTTTGGGCAGGGAAGGAAGAAGGGAATAATATCGTTTCCAATTATCTGGATCATTCGGAGTTGCCTCAATCCAAGCTAATTTTCTATTCATTTGTTCGATCTTATTCGGCTCTCTCCTAAATAAGTCACTTGAAACAATATAATTTTTATTTTGAAAGTTCCTATAATCAAAAAATCTTTTTTTTTCAAATGTTTTCTTAATTTTTTTTGAAGCTCTTGGCTCTCGAGAAGTAGAGAGGAAAAATGGAATATTCGACGGGTATGACCAAATATTATAAAGATTTGATTCTGGTAAAATGCAAAACCGTTGATCAACGAAAACCGAATGTGGATCAATAAAAATATAAAATCCTTTTGATATAATCGATCTCAATTTATTCAAAAGATTTAGTGAATGAATGCTAATTTTACATTCTAAAACACTCCAATATATTATGAATACGGAGTTATTTAATTCCGTATTCATATGTGAAACGATAGCTTGCCGAGGGTGTCTCGAATATAAAATCGAACATTTATAGGACAAATAATCTTTTTTGATATGCCGTATTCGCTTGCTAGCTTTATAAGCTCCTTCTAAAGAACGAGAAGGCACATTTGAGAACCACTGAAGAACTTCCGATTTCAAATTCGTGAGTGCTACTTATACTTCGACAAGAGGGAACCGCATAAGAAAGAACTTTTTGAATCCCTAAATTTCATCTTTCTACATTTTTATTATTTGTTATTCAACAACTAAAAAAATATCCTGGGGTTCATTTTCAAGTCTCTCGATCGATACGCGCAAGAAACGAGCCGACTCGGCAGCTTCTTCTTCCATATCTCCCAAGGTTAAGTGTTCATCGGTACGAGTCAAAGGAATATCCTGCTGACCTTTTACTTTCGTGTGGGGAGCACGCCGAGGATAAATACCTTCTTTAACTTCCACTCGTATCGCTTGGATATCTTTCATGGAAAATCGAATACGAATCCGACGATTTTCTCCGGGAAATCCCCAACGAGAAAGATAAACAACTCCTTCTCGTTTGTCAAATCGATTATAACCACTACCTGCATTCCGTGAAATGGTACACCATAAATAGGGGCCGGAGAACGGACCTGCAATACCGTGGAAACACATTACAATCCCTTGTGGGACAAAAAGAATTTGCTGAGATAATAACGAGGAGAGAGGTGTCAGATCCTTACCGAGATAACTTGAGATTCCAACCAGAAAGAATCCCAATGCACCCAACGAGACAATGCGGGCCCGACAAAAATTGCTTATTCTTCGAGACCCTGCTATAGGTTCCACCCGAAGCCATTCGGATTGCCAATTCGTAACAGAGTCTCCTGGATCTTATCTTGCTGAATGTCATGAGACAGAAACAGCGGGAATGATAGGACAAAATAGCAGATTTCAATTTCTTGTTCTAGAGGTCATTCATTTTTCCTCGACTATATATATATCGACCAATAAAAAAAGACTTTTCTTATCATATTATTATTATTACAGAGAGATTTTTTTTTAAGAAAAGTCTTTTCGTTTCTTCATACAGGAACTAATATCCGATGTATGCTCTCCCTGAAAGACGGTGGTCCAAATAAATTTGAACTCGTTGCGGATGAAGAAACAAGAAATTCCTCAAATTCGTTCAAAATGTTTTTACCATACTTGTTTGAACAAGAAATAAAGACATTCTTTCATTCTCAAATCTAGAAAAATATTAAGATTATATTAGATCAAATTTTATACAATCTCGTCCTCCTCAATATATATGAACAAAAGGGCCATTGCAATCGCTGGAAAAACTAAACCTACTAGGGGCACGGAAATGGAATGTGAGTAAGAAGCTGCTGTCGTAAAAAAATCACCTTAAATATTTTTGTAGGAATGAATAGGGAAACTAATTATAACTCTCTCGTGAGAGAGATTTATGAAAAATTATGTTTCTTCTCTATTGAAGATTTTGATTAATAATTCTCTGGAAAATTATTCTTGATTCAATATTTTTTTTTATCAAATCCAAATTGAGTTAAATATCTTCCCATTAGAATATTAACACTTAAATAAGATTGTATTAGTGTTATAATCTCTTCGTATACGAAGAGATTATAACACTTAAGTGGTGAAAGAATGGAATAAAAACTGATTTGATAAGTAAAAAATCTTTGGATGTGGATCAACTTATGATAGGGGATGAAAAACAGCAGTGGATCGAAGAAAAGACAGAACGTAATAATTATCTAGAATAATAATTATTACGTTCTTTACAGGGAGCTGAATCATAACCATAACATAAGATTTGATTTTTTTACTTGGCAAATTACGTAAAACAATCAATTAAATTAAGCCATGATCAAATAAGATTCAGCTTTAACTGTTAGATATTCTATGGCGTAATGAATGTGGTTTCGATTACTCTTTAAACTGCGAATGCAACACATACTTTAGGTCCGGCAATAAATAATAAATGGAATAATATCTCCCAACATACCGAAACTCGCGGTAGTTTATGTAAGAATTACTATAATAAAATTTTCTATGCTTGATGAGGAGCAGGAGGAATCTTAGCCGTTTGCGTTGAACTCAAAATTTTTTCTTTTCTTATGTACACACTCCCTCACACAATAATTAATGGTATAAATCTTCTGGTAACGTATTTGATAGGGCACCCTTTCACCTACAATGGGGCCCGTCCAAACGACTTCCCATGAGGGTCCCTTTCGATTTACTCATACTCAACTGAATAACATCAGTTGAACCTGTTTGTTTTTAATAAAAAGTGATACGATTCTTATAAGAATCTCTATCATAGAATCTAATAAAACATCGAGTCATCATGTTTTTGAGATGCCGGGTGCCACGATCAAATGAAGGTTCAATTCTTTCTCTTTCTGTACCACTCATTCCCGGATGATTATCCGTGTTCTTCACGAATGATGATGCGTGCGTCTATTTTGTCTCGAGTCGTTTGAAGCATTTTTGTTCTTACGACTGTCACACAAAATCCGTGATCCTCTATTAATAGTTTCAACTTCTATATAGTTTTTGTCTATATTCATATTTGTATCATCTTCTTTTTCATAAATTTTGATAGTTATAGAGTTTATAATTGATTCATCTAATCTGCGCTTATTTTCAAACCAATTTTTTGAAGACTCTCCAACAATAAAAATATATATATATTCACACTCTGCAAGTTTTTCTATCTCTCCCATTAAAAAGCTCGACTATACAAATTCAAAATTCTAATATTCTGATCTAATAGAAAAATAGGATTTTGCATTATTAATCCGAGATAGAATGATTCGATACAAAAACGTAATTATTATTAAATTGGATGCTTGCTTGAATGGTAATCACTTATCTTTTATGATTGATGGTACGATAGAACCCTTTCCCGGTTATCCAATGGAATTCATTCAGATTGGAAAAACAATTTGAATAAGGAAAAACTATGATTTTTTGGTTAGAAAAAAAATTATATGTTCCAATATCGAATATAGAAATAGTATATACATATTCTTTTTCGGTGGGCTAGAAGGGGTTTGAACCCTTGACTTCATGGTTCAGAACCATGGGCTCGGATCCACGAGCTGCAAACCCTATTGAAATGGGATGGAATCTTGACTGAAAAACTCAGTTTTTTAGTGATTCCCCTAAGATAAGATTCGGTTATTTTTTTTTTTTATCCTTTAACTTTAAAGAGGAAGAATATTTTTTTCTATTTTTCTTTCACCTTAATCTCTTTCCAAAGATTAGTAGGGTGAAAGAAAAATGAATCAACTAGTGAAACTAACTAAATTACAGTGTGTCAATCGTCTCAAATTCAAACTTGATTTCTTTCCATACTTCGCAAGCAGCAGCTAGTTCAGGACTCCATTTACAAGCTTCGCGAATAATCTCATTACCTTCACGAGCAAGATCACGTCCTTCGTTACGAGCTTGTACACAAGCTTCTGAAGCAACTCGGTTAGCTACTGCACCTGGTGCATTCCCCCAAGGGTGTCCCAAAGTTCCACCACCAAATTGTAATACAGAATCATCTCCAAAGATTTCGGTCAGAGCGGGCATATGCCAAACGTGAATACCCCCTGAAGCTACAGGCAAAACACCAGGCATAGATACCCAATCTTGGGTAAAATAAATACCACGACTTCGGTCTTTTTCAATGTAGTCGTCACGAAGTAGATCAACAAAACCTAAAGTTACTTCACGTTCCCCTTCAAGTTTACCCACCACAGTACCGGAGTGAATGTGATCCCCACCGGACATACGCAATGCTTTAGCTAATACACGGAAGTGAATACCATGGTTTCTCTGTCTGTCAATAACAGCATGCATTGCACGGTGAATGTGAAGGAGTAGACCATTGTCCCGACAATAATGGGCTAAACTAGTATTTGCAGTAAAACCTCCTGTCAAATAGTCATGCATGACAATAGGCGCTCCCAATTCTCTAGCGAATACCGCCCTTTTCATCATTTCCTCACATGTACCTGCGGTAGCATTCAGGTAATGACCCTTAATCTCACCCGTTTCCGCTTGAGATTTATTAAGAGCTTCTGCTACGAATAAGAAACGGTCTCTCCAACGCATAAACGGTTGAGAATTTACGTTTTCATCATCTTTAGTAAAATCAAGTCCACCACGAAGACATTCATACACTGCTCTACCGTAGTTTTTAGCGGATAAACCTAATTTCGGTTTAATAGTACATCCCAATAAAGGACGACCATATTTGTTCAATTTATCTCTTTCAACTTGGATACCGTGAGGTGGACCTTGGAAGGTTTTGGAATATGCAGGAGGAATTCGCAAATCTTCCAAACGTAGAGCTCGTAAGGCTTTAAATCCAAATACATTACCTACAATGGAAGTGAACATGTTAGTAACAGAACCTTCCTCGAACAGATCCAAAGGATAAGCTACATAGGCAATATATTGATTTTCTTCTCCAGCAACGGGTTCGATGTCATAGCATCGACCTTTGTAACGATCAAGGCTAGTAAGTCCATCGGTCCAGACAGTGGTCCATGTACCGGTGGAAGATTCAGCAGCTACTGCGGCTCCTGCTTCCTCAGGTGGTACTCCGGGTTGGGGAGTCATTCGGAATGCTGCCAGAATATCGGTGTCTTTGGTCTTATAATCAGGAGTATAATAATTTAATCTGTAATCTTTAACGCCAGCTTTGAATCCAACACTCGCTTTAGTCTCCGTTTGTGGTGACGTGGGTCCCTCCCTACAATTCAATTGATAACTCTTGCAAGGATAAGGTCTGCTCGACAAATACTCAAAATTTTTGCAAGACGATGAATAGAATATCCGTCCTACTATACTTGCCTATCTTCGGGCGGAGATACTTCCCCGATGGTGAAACACTACCATTGTATATTATTCTTGATATGTGATGCAACCTAGTTGCTTTAATATTAGTGAGATCTTAGTATTAGTAAGTCTTTTTTTTTTTTTTTATTCTTCGCACAAAGCTGAAACATTTGTTTCCAAACAAATATTTGCGTAGATATCAATTACTTTTTGAGGAGAGAGAATGAAAGGAGAATCCTTTCTGCACCACTTACACCAACGATATACCCCCGGAAACAAGGGATAATGCCCAATTAATTTATTATTCATAACCTGGAAGAAAATACTTTTGATATAGGAGGTACAGATTCTGTTCAAGTTTCTTCCTGAGTCTTACCCAGATTGACCCGGAACCTCTTAAGTGTTAAACTGGTTGGTTGATGAGAATAGAAATAAATTAAAGTATTCAATTTTCAAATGAGAAAAAAAAAAAAAAGAAAAGAGCTAATTAGTATTCATGATCGAAATTCCCATTCTACATAGAATTCCGCGAAAGTCCTTCATTTTCACCTAAGAATAGAATAGAATAGAAAGAACTCTCTTACACATATTGGGAGTATGAGCTAGAATAGAAATTGACTAATTTATATTGAATGTGAATAGGTAAGGCGAGATGTAAGTGTAACTTTATTCATTCATTATTAACCGAACCGATCGACTTGATACCAAGGATCTTTATCAGTAAAATCAGCAAAAAAATTTAATACTATTGGAATCTCATGAAAAAAAATCCTCTTGCTCTTGGGGTTTCCGCACTTGTTGACAGGAATGTAGGACACATTACTCAGATTATTGGTCCAGTCTTAGATGTGGTTTTTCCTCCAGGTAAGATGCCCAATATTTATAACCCTTCAATAGTCAAAGGCCGAAATCCGGCTGGTCAAGAGATTAGTGTTACTTGTGAAGTACAACAATTATTGGGAAATAATAAGGTTAGAACTGTAGCTATGAGTGCTACGGATGGTCTAACTAGAGGAATGGAAGTTATTGACACAGGAGCCCCTCTAAGTGTGCCAGTTGGTGAAGCTACTCTTGGACGAATCTTTAATGTTCTTGGAGAACCCGTCGATAATTCAGGTTCCGTAGATGCTAGCACAACATTTCCTATTCATAGACCTGCTCCAGCCTTTACACAGTTAGATACTAAATTATCAATTTTTGAAACAGGAATTAAAGTAGTAGATCTTTTAGCTCCTTACCGTCGTGGAGGAAAGATTGGATTATTTGGAGGAGCTGGGGTGGGAAAAACAGTACTAATCATGGAACTGATCAACAACATTGCTAAGGCTCATGGAGGTGTATCCGTATTTGCTGGAGTGGGAGAACGTACCCGCGAAGGGAATGACCTCTACATGGAAATGAAAGAATCAAAGGTGATTAATGAACAAAACATTTCAGAGTCAAAAGTAGCCTTAGTTTATGGTCAGATGAATGAATCACCAGGAGCTCGTATGAGAGTTGGTTTAACCGCTCTAACCATGGCCGAATATTTTCGAGATGTTAATAAGCAAGACGTACTTCTATTTATTGACAATATCTTTCGTTTCGTTCAAGCAGGATCTGAAGTTTCTGCTTTATTAGGTAGAATGCCTTCTGCTGTGGGCTACCAACCAACTCTCAGCACAGAAATGGGTACTTTGCAAGAAAGAATTACTTCCACAAAGGAGGGATCTATAACCTCCATCCAGGCAGTTTATGTACCTGCGGACGATTTGACTGACCCTGCCCCTGCTACAACATTTGCACACCTAGATGCTACTACTGTACTATCGAGAGGATTAGCTGCCAAAGGCATTTATCCGGCTGTAGATCCTTTAGATTCAACTTCTACTATGCTTCAACCTTGGATTGTGGGCGAACAACATTACGAAACTGCGCAGGGAGTTAAGCAAACTTTACAACGTTATAAAGAACTTCAAGACATTATAGCTATTCTTGGACTCGATGAATTATCGGAGGAGGATCGTTTAACTGTAGCAAGGGCACGAAAGATCGAACGTTTCTTATCACAACCTTTTTTTGTAGCAGAGGTCTTTACTGGTTCTCCGGGAAAATATGTTACTCTCGTAGAAACGATCAAAGGGTTCCAAATGATCCTTTCCGGAGAATTGGATGGTCTCCCCGAACAAGCTTTTTATTTAGTAGGTAATATTGATGAAGCTACCGCGAAGGCTGCAACCTTACAAGCATTTGGAGAGTGAAGAAAATGACCCTAAATCTTCGTGTAATGGCTCCTAATCGAACTGTCCGGAATTCAGAAGTTCAAGAGATCATTCTATCTACCAACAGTGGTCAAATTGGCGTATTACCTAATCACGCTCCACTTCTTACAGCTTTGGATATAGGAATTATGAAAGTACGTCTCAATGGGCAATGGTCTACTATGGCGTTAATGGGCGGGTTTGCTATGATGGACAATAATCAAATAACTATATTGGTAAATGAGGCGGAAGAAGCTACAGAGATCGATCCTGAAGAGGCTCGAGAGGCTTTCCAAAAAGCTCAGACTGACCTGGCTCAGGTTGAAGGTAGAAAACAAACTATTGAGGCTAATTTGGCGTCCAAAAGAGCTAAAGCACGGTTAGAAGCTATCAATACTACTTTTTCTTCTGCTTCTAATTAAACTACTCTTTAGTAAGTTTAAACTATTTTTTAGTAAGTAACGGAGAGAAATGGATTTACAAAAACAAAACCTTTCTCTTTTTACTAAAAATTACTTTTTTACTAAGAGATTGATTATTAAAACTTATTAGGTGCTATTGATCCTTCAATAGAATCTAATAAGTTTTACCTACTATTGGATTTGAACCAATGACTCTCGCCGTATGAAAGCGATACTCTAACCGCTGAGTTAAGTAGGTCATCTTCATTGTAACCATTGTTGCACTTATAAGCAACACGGTTTTGGCAATAATCCAATAAGATTTGTTAAAGCATTTTATATGATGCAATATCCACCTTGACAGAAGTTAATAGATAAAGTTATTATCTGAATGGAAGAAAAGGGCTATAGCTCAGCGGTAGAGCGCCTCGTTTACACGTGCGCCAATGCCTCTCAAAAAATGTTTATCGATTCATTCGATTCACATAAGAGATCTTATGTGAAATATCTATGTCTTACTCCATCGATCCAGGAGAACAGTAGCATGACAAAAAATTGGGATTGAAGTTTATCGCTTAGATTCACAATTTAGTTAATGTTGATATGGTAAAATCCTATTTTATTCAATGCTAAGCATGATGGGGACAATACGAGGACCCCAAGATATTCTATTTTCGTTCTATGAACTTAAAGGTGTATAGAGTCTCATACTCTTTCCTCGAACAATAGAAACTCTTTTTGAGTAAATCAAATCCATGCTGGGAAATCAGGCAGACCCACGTCAACATGATAAACTTTTTGAAAGACTTTGGGATTGCTTTGGGAAATTTCTTTAAGCACACGGAGCCATCCTGTTATCTCTTTTTGGAAGAAGAAAGGATGGCAGACCAACTAATCCCTTCCTTGGTTGATGGAAGAGCCCAATGCGAGAAAGATGCATGTTGGGTTCCAAAAGCAGTTCAAAGCATATTCTCTAGGAAGAACAAGATTGAGCTGTTTCACCGAGAATGTCTACGGTTCGAATCCGTATAGCCCTACACCCTCTCTCCACTAGGTTCGGTATGGTACCTATAACCCATTATGTAAATGGTAATTCTTCCCGACCTCCAACCCAATTATTTCACAGTTATAGAAATTTCTATAAATTTAAATTAATAGGAATTTATAGTTGGGGAGAAGGAAAGGAGAGAATCGTTAGAAATACCGAAGCAGTTTTTCCTTCTCCATCAAATTTGATCCGAGGTATTTTTTTTTTTTCTCGGGTAATGAATAATAGGATAATAAGACTCTCTTTGTTCTAAAAGACCTAAATCAATCAAAGATTTGGTTTTTCGGTAAGGATAAGGAATATTAGATTATTTCTCAATGATCTTTACAGTATAAATCATAGCCATTTTTGAATCGAATGGTTGTGGCCGAGTCGCGTGGTTAACCAATAAAAGAAGGTATGTATATGAATATCTTTCAACCTTTCTCTATTCTTCCCCAATGTTAAAACCTCATGATGAATATAATATGTCGAAGAAGCAGCTTAACAGGTACGTATAGGGAAATGTCCTGCCAACATCACTGATCCCGTTGTTCATTCCATTCAGCGCCAAAAGCTCTTGGAAAGGCAAATTTGCGCAATACCGGATCGTTACCACACAAAAAAAAGTTGCCTCTTCATTTATTTCATTAATTGTTCGGTATGGTAAGTTGCGAAACAATTACACTTGCGCGGGGCGCCGTCAAGAATATCACAAAGATACACATAGGTCAGGTAAACTATTGAAGTAAATGAAAATTAAATAAATAGATTGATCGATAGAATTTTCGTATTCGCTGCATGGTCCCACTCGATTAATAATCAATAAAATTTAAACAAGGGGATATATATATAATATATATGTATAGTAAATACTCCGTTTATTCATTCTTCGATAGGGATTCAATCGATAGAATCGACAATCCCATATAGTTCTATTTCACGGGAGTGTGTTCATGTTCTCAATCCCGAAATACAATTTTTTCTTGCTATTTTTACCAATAGCTAGCCTGATTCCCCTGGTAGCTTTTCCAATTTCCGGTGCTTTAGCACCTGTTAGTAAAGGACCAGAAAAGTTTATTAGTTACGAATCAGGTATAGAACCTATGGGAGATGCTCGGATCCAATTCCAGATTCGTTATTATATGTTTGCTCTAGTTTTTGTTATTTTCGATGTTGAAACAGTTTTCCTTTATCCATGGGCTATGAGTTTTCGCGAATTGGGTATACCTGCTTTCATCGAAGCTTTAATTTTTGTTATTATTCTAATCGTTGGTTTGGTTTATGCATGGCGGAGAGGAGCATTGGAATGGTCTTAAACTACAAATATTTTAGCTGTGAAAATAAGATTGATAATTTTATAAAGCCAGTGATAAATTCAATAGATTCATCTTTACTTGATCGGACAACTCCAAATTCGATTGTCTTAACTACTTTTAATGATCTTTCGAATTGGGCTAGGCTTTCCAGTTTATGGCCACTTCTCTATGGTACCAGTTGTTGTTTTATCGAATTCGCCTCGTTAATTGGTTCACGATTTGATTTCGATCGCTATGGTCTGGTGCCAAGATCCAGTCCCAGACAAGCTGACCTCATAATAACGGCTGGCACCGTGACCATGAAAATGGCTCCTTCTTTAGTAAGGTTGTATGAACAAATGCCCGAGCCTAAATATGTAATTGCTATGGGAGCATGTACCATTACGGGAGGTATGTTCAGTACAGATTCTTACAGCACTGTTCGCGGAGTAGATAAATTAATTCCCGTAGATGTTTATTTACCGGGTTGCCCACCAAAACCAGAGGCTATTATAGATGCTATAGTTAAACTTCGTAAAAGGGTAGCTCGGGAAACGCATGAATATGAAACTAAGCTTGAACAAGGAAATAGATTCTTTACTTTAGATCATCAGTTTGAATTTATATCCAATATTCGTACTGAGGAATATAATCAACGGTTACTTCGTCAGTTTCCTGAAACTCAATTGGACCCTTTTTCAGAAATACCTCCCGAAACAACTGGAATACAAGAGTTAAGTATCTTTCCAAGGATTAATGAATAAGAGAGGGATCTGATACGAAAGAACGAGCCATCAAAATTTTTACTTTAATTAATACGTTGGATTTTTCTACAAATACTTCTACAGATAATGAAATGTAGGGCCGATTATCAGCTTGGCTAACCAAACATAGGTTAGCTCATAGGTCCTTGGGTTTCGATTACCAAGGCATAGAGACTTCACAAATAAAATCCGAGGATTGGCCTTCTGTAGCTGTCGCTTCATACGTTTATGGTTCCAATTATCCTCGTTCTCAGTGCGCTTATGATGTGGCTCCAGGGGGGCTATTGGCTAGTGTATATCACCCAACGAGAGTACAAGATGATGCAGATCAACCCGAAGAATTATGTACAAAAGTTTCTATTTCGAGAGAAGACCCTAGAATTCCCTCTGTCTTCTGGATCCGGAAAAGTGCCGATTTCCAGGAACGGGAATCGTATGATATGCTGGGAATTATTCATGAAAGTCATCCACGTCTTGAACGTATATTGATGCCTGATACCCGGATTGGTTGGCCTTTACGCAAGGATCATATTGTGCCTGATTTTTACGAGCCACAGGATTCTTTTCAGATATAAATAATAAAGATTTTTGCAATGACTATTCTTCCGATTAATAATATCTTATTGTTTCTTAAATAGGATTATTTGAAGATCAGGAGGTTCTTGCTAGTAGCACGGCATGGTCCCATCCACTTGCAACAACAAAGACCTCCCTTCTTATATTATATAAAGAGGATCTTGATTCATTTATGCATGATCAAAGATCACGCATTTTATGCAAAAAATAATATTTGACATATATTCATTCCGAAAAAAGATTCAATAAAAACCTTATTTTTCCAATTGATCCCCAAGAAAAGGCGTTGAGATGGGATAGAGACACACACTGGGACTAGGAAGGAACGAAACATACGTACCGATGGATCCCTTCCCCATTAAAAAAAAATGATCATACCTTCATGGTAGTGAAATTATCACTATTTCTAGTATGCCAGGAACCAGATTTGAACTGGTGACACGAGGATTTTCAGTCCTCTGCTCTACCGACTGAGCTATCCCGGCTCCACCTTTCCCCACCCTTCCGTCCGAAAGCTCATTTGTAACCAAGTGAATGAATCTTAAATCCCAACCTTAATCGGTTGGGGATTTTTATGCTCAAACCCCCAAAAAAATCTTATCTATTATAGAGGGTGGGGAATTATAGTATAGATGGAAAAAGTAACTGATAAACAAATCTTTAATGGTTCGGTATAAGTTACTCTTCATCTACTCTCCATCATATTATTATTATTATTATTACATAAAATGTACTTTAATTGCAATCTTTTATTACACAAAATAGACTTTAATCGCAATCTTTTTAAACTTGTTTTTCAAATAAAAAGGGTTCGCCGGTTGGTTCTCGGTCGCCTCCTTATCCCATTCCGAATCCCATTATGAAATGAAAAATTTGATACTGTTCAACTTTCTTTGTTGGCTATTCCCTACTATAGCTGTGGGATTTTTTTCCACCGAAAGTATTAAATCCCAATATTGAATTGGATATTTAATTTGGAATAAATCAAACTTTCTCTGAGGATAGAGGGACTTGAACCCTCACGGCCTATAAAGCCAACGGATTTTCTCCTTACTACAATTCACATTGTTGCTGATATTAGCATGTAAAATCGGACTCTATCTTTAACCTCGTCCAATCATCCACTATAAGATTGATCCGTTAGATATTAGATAATAGATATCTTTTAGAAAAATAAATATATTGAATGATGAATGACCCTCGAATTTTAAATCAACTTAAGCATCTTATTATTGATCAAACAATAACAGGATCTGAGTATGATCTATGATAGTATCTTTCACTTCTTCCTCTTCAGGAATAGATGAAACATTATATCATATAATTCATATCTATATGATTTATTTCATAGATACGGTATTGAGGATCACTCGTTGGGATAGCTTCCATCGAGTCTCTGCACCTATCCCGTTCGTTCATGAAATGAAACAACGGAATTTGGCTCAGGATTGCCTATTGTTTCCACCGAGGTTTCCCTGAATCTGAAAGCTATCACTTAGTAAGTTCCTATACTAAGGCTCAATCCAATCAAGTCCGCAGCGTCTACCAATTCCGCCATACCCTCCTCCGTTCCGAAAGAATAAGAATGAAGCATATTCTATTCCATGTTTTATTTCTGTAGTTTCACCAAAACCTATTTATTGAACTATAAAGAAAAACATATCTTTCTATTCTATGTTTAATATTATTTACCATGACCAGAAATAATTATAGCCTTTTTCCAGTTTTCATGCAATGTTCGTTACTACCTGAATCGAAAAAATCAAGATTTTTTTTATCCATATCAATTCAGATTTTATCATTGTCACAATTCTTTATATTCAGTTATGCTTAAATACAATCTGTGTTATTGAATTTGAAATACAATCTGTATTATTGAATTTGAAATACAATCTGTATTATTGAATTTGAATACAACCTATATCATTCGTTGAATTATGGAGGTTAAATAGCTTTTTATTATGGATATTATTTAAAAGTGTTTGTTCCTTTCTTTATAAAAACATAGCGTAATTCTTTTCTTTTTAATAAAGCCTGCTTAGCTCAGAGGTTAGAGTACCGCACTTGTAATATAATGGTCATCGGTTTGATTGACTCCGATAGCTGGCTCCTCCTTTGTCATTTCTCCCCGTCTCTCTCATTATTATAATTATTCGGAAAAATAAAAGAATGGGGATGATTATTCATTTCTTTCCATTTGTTTGTTTATTGAATCTCTGTTAAGATATTCTCTAGATATGAGAGAGATCGATAATTGGATATGAAAAGAATAATTAGGGAATCGAGGAGAAACAAATTGGAATAATCTCTAATGAAAAGATTTGATTCTTTCCGGGAAAAAAAAAAAAGAAAGATTTCTTCAGATTAAACATTTGTTTCATCACCGGATAGTTTATGTATGCTATCACCCTTTCATCAATTTTTCTTGCAAAACAAGGAGTTCCTACGTCCCGTTACCGAGGACCCCGCGTAAAAATAATACGCCGTCTGGGGAGGTTACCAGGGCCAACTCAGAAAACGCACAAAAAAAAGCCTGATTTTATTAACAGATCTACTTCTAGTAAAAAAGCCTCTAAATATCGTGTTCGTTTGGAGGAGAAACAGAAGTTGCGTTTTCATTACGGATTAACCGAGCGACAATTACTTGAATATGTTCGTATTGCTAGGGGAGCCAAGGGCTCAACAGGCCAAGTATCATTACAATCACTCGAAATGCGTTCAGATAATATCATTCTTGGATTGGGTATGGCTCCTACCATTCCCGGAGCAAGACAAATGGTTAACCATAAACATATTCTGGTCAATTCTTGTACAATAAACATACCAAGTTATCGTTGCAAACCCAAAGATATTATTACTATGAGGAATCGGCCAAAATCTCAAGCTATGATTACAAGAAATAGAGATTCCTCTCGTAAATATAAAAAACCGAATCATTCGACTTTCCATTCATCACAAAATATAGGATTAGTTAATCAGATAATAGATCGTGAATGGATTGATTCAAAAATTAAGGAATTGCTAGTTGTGGAATATCATTCTCGTCAAGCTTAAAAAAAAAGAAAAAAAATGCTTGATGTTTTTATAGGTTTTTATAGAGAATATTCGGGTTTCCAATGGTAATTCTTCAGATAGAAAAAATTGCTTTATGGGGATTCGGATCTCTTTTTATTGCTCCCATACCATATGTTTTGTTTGTTCTACCACGAATCAATTACTAATCAAAGTTCCATTATCTGCTATATATTATGGATCGAATTAGAGATATTCCTGCATAGTTATTCTATCCAAATAATGATATAAAACACAATTCAAAAAGATTTTTGTATTATTAATAAATAATGTATCTCAAAGAATCGAGGTGTGAATACGGAAAGAGAGGGATTCGAACCCTCGGTAAGCGAAAGCCTACATAGCATTTCCAATGCTACACCTTAAACCACTCGGCCATCTTTCCTTTTCCTATGGTACTTCTCCAGTTTAATCCATATCTTTATAAGATAACAAGATCCTTTTAGTAATTGTTATTATTGGGGTAGAATCAGTTCTATTCTATTTTGTCCCGATTCCCCGGAACAAGGTAAAAACGAAAGAATTTTAAATTTCAAGAAACATCTGAAAAGACGAATAACCCCTCCTAAATATCAATGATACATTTCAAAAATTTAACCTCTTCGGAACTTAGATCTCTAAAAAACAAAAGCAGATTCTATTTGATATTATATGTATATGTATGTGTCATTATTAATAATGACACATATATATTATTCTTTTTATTCCTTCCTAGTTCCCCAGCCCGTCTAGTAAAAAGAAGGAACATGATTATTCGAGGATCATCACAAATACTGAAAACAATAAATTTGTGATAGAGTTGTACAAAAAAAGGTTATTTATATTGATGATTCTACCTTTCAGTCAGAATTGCTTATGAACTAATGAAATTAAAATTGAATTTTAGAATTCTTTGCTTTCTCCGGAAAAGAATCTTTTTCTGGTTATTGAATAATGATTCGAGAATCTTTCGTAAGGGGATTGGATTGAGATGCCTTTACACACTCACTCCCAATCTCGAGTAAAATAAAAAGATGTTAATGATTTTTCATAATATAATGAAAGCTCATTTATGGATCTATCCTCAAAAAAAAATGGTGAAAGATTAACGGAATTATAACTGACTATGCCTAGATCCCAGAGAAACGATAATTTTATTGATAAGACTTCTACAATTGTAGCAGATATTCTGTTGCGGGTAATTCCAACTACCCGAAGGGAAAAAGAAGCATCTACTTATTACAGAGATGGTGTGATTCGATTCTTGATTCCGGGAACATATGAAACTTACGCTTAGTGAAGGTGAGTTTCAGGAATATAATGAGACAATTCCTTCCACCGTGTATCCTCGGTTGATGCAGCCCTAGATACTTCAATTTCCTATGAATTATGGTATTGAGCAAGGGGTTGAACCCAAAAAAAAAAAAAAAAAAAAAAATAGACTTTGAAAAAGAAAGTAAGTTTTTATTCCATGGACATGCATAGGGGAGAAGCACTACGTGTAGGAATCGGCAACACAAAGGCTTCGTTATAGTTCATACAAATTATCCGCTTTCCGAAGCTGATAAATAATTTGTGGTTGGGACAACGAACTTCCATCTCGTTTGTATTCTGGATACCCATATAACCATCGAAGGTTGCCGAAGTAGCGAACCCCTGGAAAATACGAAGCGTTGAGAACGAAGAAATTGTTAAAGTTTATATTTCTAACAACAGAAATTAATCCTTGCAAGAAGGATGGCTAGAGATAAATTATGGAGACACTAGCCCCTGCCAGTTTATGATGTTGGGTAAGAATCTTTTTGATTCTATAAAGCATTCCCCTTCTTGTACACCATACAGGAGAAGCCGTACGAGGTGAAAATCTCACGTACGGTTTTGAAGCGGGGCTCAGTTTCCTCGAGCAACCGTAACGAATGTCAGCTCAATCTGAAGGAGAATATGCGGAAGCCTTACAAAATTATTACGAAGCCATGCGCCTAGAAATTGATCCTTATGATCGAAGTTACATACCGTATAATATAGGGCTTATTCACACAAGCAATGGAGAACATACGAGGGCTTTAGAATATTATTTCCAAGCATTAGAACGAAATCCATCCTTGCCACAAGCTTTCAATAATATGGCTGTGATCTGTCATTACGTGCGACTATCTATACTACAGAATTTGCTGGTTGAGAACTACCGGGAATGAACAAAGGGTGGTTTCTACATATTCACTATTATTAAGTAATAGTTTTTATTAGCTGTAGAAAGGAAATCCTCATGGAAGCCCGGACATGGGGAAATGAATGAAGCCTATACTATATGCTCTACGGATAAGATGATTCAATTGATAAAGAAAGCGCCGCAAAGATCGATTATCGGAAGCTTGGGCTGATACGACAGAATCCGCTTACTTACAAAAAAGTATAGTATAAAATCAACTTGTGTAATAGAGCCGATTTAATGAGCGAGCAGCGGTGTAGCATCGAATCCTAAGGAAAAAAAAAAACACTTTTCAATAAATTAAAATTTTCGATCGAGTATTAAAAAAAAAAGAATCTTTTGGAGTAAGATAGTTACCATTCGAAAAAAAATTACATCTCTAAAAAAAAAAAAGAGAGAGATGTTTTTTGGATTCAATTCCCGTTCTTGGTAGGAGAAGGGATAAGATTTGGTTCCCCTGTTCGGGGTTCAATCCCAAACATACTTCACCAACTATTCCGGCTTCTTTTTTGAGTACATAAATCCATAGCATAGTTTGCAAATAAATTTTCTTTGATTTATTTCATCATTTATGTTATGTATGTACGTAAAAGGGAAACTGAATAATATTTGATGGAGCCGTATGAGGTAGGAAACCCTCAAGTACGGTTCTAAGGGAGGGAACCTTTTTGGAGTTGACTGACCTATCCCGACCGAGGAGAGCAAGCCATTCAGCAAGGGGATTTTGAGACTTCCGAAGCTTGGTTCGACAAAGCTGCTGATTACTGGGAACAAGCTATATCACTTGCTCCAAGTAATTACATTGAAGCACAGAATTGGTTGAAAATTGCAGGACGTCTTAAAGATTCATAACATACATTTATAATTGATCCTTCCATATTCTCGGCTTTTTATATTATATGGGATTTGGAGGAACGGTTATAATTGTATCCCATCTAGTAGTCGAATTAGATTCTTTTTTTTTTTTTTTTTTATTATTCCCCCCCTTTATAGTCTCTTCCTTTACAACCCTTTCGTTGTAGGAATAAATTAAGCATTCATAGAAAAAGTAAGATTATCTATGTATGCTTAATAGGTTCCTATTCGGAGGAATGAGAAGAAATCTAACAAAAGATAGAAACGTTTTCAACCATTTCATTTATGGATAACCAACCATATTTGGTCATTATTGTGGAATAACCAATCATTATCGGATGATACATTATGTATACATAATATATTTACGTCTTTTCCGTATCATATTACGATATATTCATATTTATTGTTTGCTTTACGAGATACAAGCTAGGCTGTATACATTGTATATGCATATAAAATGTAGGCTGGGTAAAGACTTATCAAAACTGATCTTATATAATGATATAGTTATTGTAATAATACAATTGTGAGCTAAAGAAGAACTCAATCAAATAGTGGTCCATTAAGCACCTTCGAGGTGTGTCATAATAAAATTGAATACCTGCCCTAGGTAGCTTCTGTATCATAGTCGTCCCAGTTATAAACCGGTAAAGGAAAAAAGTTTGGAGAATCTATAGCTTTCAGAAGTTCACCAATTACTCTTGGCGGGTTTCCCCCGTGTCCTATCCGGAAAGAGGAGAACTTCGATGACTATCCGTTCACCGGAACCAGAAGTCAAAATTACGGTAGAAAGGGATCCTATAAAAACCTCTTTTGAGAAATGGGCTAAACCTGGGCATTTCTTAAAGACTCTGGCTAAGGGCCCTAATACTACCACTTGGATTTGGAACCTACATGCCGATGCTCATGATTTTGACAGTCATACCAATGATTTGGAAGATATTTCTCGCAAAGTCTTTAGTGCTCACTTTGGGCAATTAGCCATCATTCTCGTTTGGCTAAGCGGTATGTACTTCCATGGGGCTCGTTTCTCCAATTATGAAGCGTGGCTTAGTGATCCTACTCACATTAAACCTAGTGCTCAGGTTGTTTGGCCAATAGTGGGTCAGGAGATTCTAAATGGAGATGTAGGTGGAGGTTTTCGGGGAATACAAATAACCTCTGGCTTTTTCCAACTTTGGCGAGCCTCTGGAATAACTAGTGAATTACAACTGTACTCTACTGCAATAGGTGGATTGGTTCTCGCAGCGTTAATGCTCTTTGCTGGTTGGTTTCACTACCACAAAGCTGCTCCCAAATTGACCTGGTTCCAAGATGTAGAATCTATGTTGAATCATCATCTGGCAGGACTCTTAGGATTAGGTTCTCTATCCTGGGCAGGACACCAAGTACACGTCTCTCTACCTATTAACCAACTTTTAGACGCTGGAGTAGATGCTAAAGAAATCCCTCTTCCTCATGAATTCATTCTAAATCGTGATCTTTTAGCTCAACTTTATCCAAGTTTCGCTAAAGGGCTAACCCCATTCTTTACCCTAAATTGGTCAGAATATTCGGATTTTTTAACTTTTCGTGGAGGACTAAATCCAATAACGGGGGGGTTGTGGCTGACCGATACTGCCCATCATCATTTAGCTATTGCAGTTGTTTTTCTTATAGCCGGTCATATGTATAGAACTAATTGGGCCATTGGTCATAGCCTGGAGCAGATTCTAGAAGCTCATAAAGGTCCATTTACAGGTGAAGGGCATAAGGGCCTTTATGATATTCTAACCACCTCATGGCATGCTCAGTTGGCTCTCAACCTAGCTATGCTAGGTTCTTTAACAATTGTGGTAGCTCATCACATGTATTCCATGCCTCCTTATCCATACCTGGCTACTGACTATGGTACTCAACTTTCTTTGTTCACACATCACATGTGGATTGGTGGATTTCTCATAGTTGGAGCTGCTGCACATGCAGCCATCTTCACGGTAAGGGACTACGATCCAACCACTCAATACAACAATTTATTAGATCGTGTTCTTAGACACCGCGATGCAATAGTATCACATCTCAACTGGGCATGTATCTTCCTAGGGTTCCACAGCTTCGGCTTATATATCCATAATGACACCATGAGTGCTTTAGGACGTCCCCAAGACATGTTCTCAGATACTGCTATACAATTACAACCTGTATTTGCCCAATGGGTACAAAATACCCATGCTCTAGCACCTAGTTTAACGGCTCCCAATTCAGCAGCAAGCACCAGCTTAACCTGGGGAGGTGGTGACTTAGTAGCAGTGGGTGGCAAGGTGGCTTTGTTACCAATTCCGTTAGGAACCGCAGACTTTTTGGTACATCACATTCATGCATTTACTATCCATGTAACTGTATTGATCCTACTTAAAGGTGTTTTATTTGCTCGCAGTTCTCGTTTAATACCCGATAAAGCTAATCTTGGTTTTCGTTTTCCCTGCGATGGACCCGGAAGGGGAGGAACGTGTCAAGTATCTGCTTGGGATCATGTTTTCCTAGGTTTATTTTGGATGTATAACTCAATCTCAGTGGTAATATTTCACTTTAGCTGGAAAATGCAATCTGATGTTTGGGGTAGTATAAGTGACCAAGGGATAGTGACTCATATTACAGGAGGAAACTTTGCACAAAGTTCAATTACCATTAATGGATGGCTTCGCGACTTTTTATGGGCACAGGCCTCTCAAGTAATCCAATCCTATGGTTCCTCGTCATCTGCATATGGTCTTCTATTCTTGGGTGCTCACTTTGTCTGGGCTTTCAGTCTAATGTTCTTATTTAGTGGTCGTGGATACTGGCAAGAACTCATCGAATCTATCGTTTGGGCTCACAACAAATTAAAAGTTGCTCCTGCTATCCAGCCTAGAGCCTTAAGCATTGTACAAGGCCGTGCTGTGGGGGTAGCTCATTACCTCCTGGGTGGAATTGCCACGACATGGGCATTCTTCCTAGCAAGAATCATTGCAGTAGGATAATGGCTAGGAGGATCCGAAAAGCATTACGGCATCAAGATTTCCGAAATTCAGCCGGGGCCTATCCCAAGACCCAACTACTCGTCGTATTTGGTTCGGTATTGCTACCGCACATGACTTCGAGAGCCATGATGATATTACTGAAGAGCGTCTTTACCAAAAAATTTTTGCTTCTCACTTTGGTCAGTTAGCAATAATCTTCTTGTGGACCTCCGGTAATTTATTCCATGTAGCTTGGCAAGGTAATTTCGAAGCATGGGTACAAGATCCTTTACATACAAGACCTATTGCTCATACAATATGGGACCCTCATTTCGGTCAACCAGCTGTAGAAGCGTTTACTCGAGGAGGGGCTCCAGGCTCAGTAAATATTGCTTATTCCGGCGTTTATCAATGGTGGTACACGATTGGCTTGCGTACTAATCAGGATCTTTATACTGGAGCTCTCTTTTTGCTAATTCTCTCTGCTCTTTTTTTGATAGCGGGTTGGTTGCATTTACAACCTAAATGGAAACCAAGTGTCTCGTGGTTCAAAAATGCTGAATCTCGTCTCAATCATCATTTGTCAGGACTCTTTGGAGTAAGTTCTTTGGCTTGGACGGGGCATCTAGTTCATGTTGCCATTCCCGAATCAAGAGGTGAGCACGTAAGATGGGATAATTTACTGACCGCATTACCACACCCTCAAGGTTTAGGGCCTCTCTTCGTGGGGCAGTGGAGCGTTTATGCTCAAAATGCTGATTCTGGTAGTCATTTATTTGGTACTTCCCAAGGAGCGGGTACTGCTATTCTAACCTTCCTTGGAGGATTTCATCCGCAAACTCAAAGTTTATGGTTGACTGATATTGCTCATCATCATTTAGCTATTGCCTTTGTTTTCCTCGTAGCCGGTCATATGTACAGAACTAACTTTGGAGTTGGGCATAGTATAAAGGAGATTCTAGAAGTACATACTCCTCCGAGAGGCCGATTGGGACGTGGACATAAGGGCCTTTACGACACAATCAATAATTCTCTCCACTTTCAATTAGGTCTTGCTTTAGCTTCTCTGGGAGTTATTACTTCTTTAGTGGCTCAGCATATGTATTCCTTACCTGCTTATGCATTCATAGCACAAGACTTCACTACTCAAGCTGCATTATATACTCATCATCAGTACATTGCTGGGTTTATTATGACGGGTGCGTTTGCTCATGGAGCCATATTCTTTATTAGGGATTACAATCCGGAACAGAATAAGGGTAATGTATTGGCGAGAATGTTGGAACATAAAGAAGCTATCATATCTCATCTAAGTTGGGCTAGTTTATTCCTGGGTTTTCATACCTTGGGACTCTATGTCCATAACGATGTTATGCTTGCTTTTGGTACTCCGGAGAAACAAATCTTGATTGAACCCGTATTCGCTCAATGGATCCAATCCACCCATGGCAAAGCTTTATATGGTTTTGATGTACTCCTATCCTCGGCAAATAGTCCAGCGTTTAATGCTGGTCAAAGCATCTGGTTACCCGGTTGGTTGGATGCTATTAATAATAATAGTAACTCGCTATTTCTAACCATAGGTCCCGGAGATTTTTTGGTTCATCATGCCATTGCTTTGGGTTTACACACAACCACGTTGATCCTAGTAAAAGGTGCTTTAGATGCACGTGGCTCCAAGCTAATGCCAGACAAAAAAGAATTTGGTTATAGTTTTCCATGCGATGGTCCGGGACGAGGTGGGACTTGTGATATTTCAGCTTGGGATGCTTTTTATTTGGCAGTCTTTTGGATGTTAAATACTATTGGATGGGTTACATTCTATTGGCATTGGAAGCATATTACCTTATGGCAGGGAAATGTAGCTCAATTCAACGAATCTTCTACTTATTTAATGGGATGGTTAAGAGATTACTTGTGGTTAAATTCCTCGCAACTTATTAATGGATACAATCCATTTGGTATGAACAGTTTATCCGTTTGGGCATGGATGTTCCTATTTGGGCATCTCGTTTGGGCTACTGGATTCATGTTTCTTATCTCTTGGCGTGGATACTGGCAGGAACTTATTGAGACTCTAGCATGGGCTCATGAACGTACACCTCTAGCTAATTTGGTGCGCTGGAGGGATAAGCCAGTGGCTCTTTCTATTGTTCAAGCAAGATTAGTTGGATTAGCTCATTTTTCTGTGGGTTATATATTTACTTATGCGGCTTTCCTAATTGCTTCTACATCAGGCAAATTTGGCTAGTCATCATCTCTAGTAAGATCAGAATTATTGAATTAAGCCTACCCTTGGATCGGGACTGACTAGACTTAGACTAATGGTAGGCCTAATTCCATTCCACTGAATGAAATAGTTAGGAGTGAAAGAAGAAGTAGAGAAAGAGATGAATCCTCTTTCATTCCAAAATTTGACATAAAAATGTTATTTATTATTAATTGAACCACTATGGCAAGAAAGAGTCTTATCCAGAGGGAGGAAAAGAAGCAAAAGTTGGAACAAAAATACCATTCTATTCGTCAATCTTTAAAAGAGAGGATGAGTAAGGTTTTCTCATTAGATGAAAAATGGGAAATTCATAGAGAATTACAATCCTTACCACGTAATAGTGCACCTACACGCCTTCATCGTCGTTGTTTCCTAACTGGAAGACCTAGAGCTAATTATCGAGACTTTGGTTTATCTAGGCACGTGCTTCGTGAGATGGCTCATGCATGTTTGTTGCCCGGAGTAACAAAATCTAGTTGGTAAAGAAGAAAAAATTCGGAAAGATTGGATATGAATGCAATTGAGAATAATCCCTAAAAGGGAAATTCTTGATGTTCGAATATTATTTGTCCAGTGAATCATGTTTATATATTAATATAATAATAATATATATATAAATTGCGCGGGGTAGAGCAGCCTGGTAGCTCGCAAGGCTCATAACCTTGAGGTCACGGGTTCAAATCCCGTCTCCGCCAAAACCAAAGTTTTTAGCCTTTTCCAGTTTATGTATGAATCTCTATACCTTTATTTTATTCAAGAATTAAAAAAAAACGAATCTAAGATTATATTAATTCTATATTCCATTTATATCCTTTGGGGGGAATGGGCGGGTAGCGGGAATCGAACCCGCATATTCTCCTTGGCAAGGAGGAATTTTACCATTAAACCATACCCGCAACTGCTTTTATCTCATTCTCCACTATATTAGTAGATTTACTCGTATATAGTCAATTATTGATTAATAATGCAAATTTAAATTACTTATTCTTTATATTGAAAGACGGAACGAATCGGTAATGGAACCCAACCCTCCCCTGGGAAACACTTTAGATTTTGTGCCTCAGTGTTTTAATTCAACCAAGGGAGGGGATGCTGCAACTCAGCCAAAAACTTAGGATATGGAGGAGTTAAGGATACCTACTAAAAAGACTGATCCGATCCGTGGCGAAGCACCCGAAAATACGACATTTTTGTTACTTGACCAACCGTTAGGAGAGGCAGGCACAACAGGCACACCAATTACTGGGAGAAATGAAATCGCGATTAATGCAAACACAGCCAACTGAAAGGCAATAGTCATGGTTGTGGTTTTCCAGGTTCTTAACGAATGAAACGGATTATACCATCTGATCCCTATCTGGCATAGATCTTGAAAACCAAGCCAAATGTATCATATAAACAATTTAATTCGACTATATTTATAATTGAGCCTTATTAACTTCTCCCATCTCCAGATGATGCTTTTTGCATCTCTTTCAAAAGAGAGATATTATATATTATTCACACAATATAAATATTTACTAATAATTATGGTACCGATATTATAGATGCTACCGAAAGAAGTTACATAGAATGGATTTTAGGAGAGATGGCCGAGTGGTTTATGGCTCCGGTCTTGAAAACCGGTATAGTTTCAGCGCTATCGAGGGTTCGAATCCCTCTCTCTCCTTCCGTCGAAGGATCATCGCATTCACGAATCTAGTTATCAATATCAATTGATTTTAAAGCTCGGCTATGAATAGCCGAGCTTTTAGCAGGAACCTGCAAAGACGGTATTTATCACTCGTATTCGGGGAAGCTTTTTCTTAGCTGAGCTGGAATTCCAGCTTACTCATTCCTATTCACTCCTCTAGTTAAGGGGTGTCATAAAAAGGACAGGTTCGGAATCACGGTCAATTCCTTTCTCAAATCCGGCTGCAGCTGCACGAGCTCTTCCTGCATGCCATAAATGACCTACAAAGAAAAAGAATCCTAGAACAAAATGGGAGGTAGCTAACCAACTCCGAGGAGAAACATAGTTCACTGCATTAATTTCAGTAGCTACTCCACCTACGGAATTCAAAGAACCTAAAGGGGCATGAGTCATATATTCCGCCGAGCGTCGTTCCTGCCAAGGCTGTATGTCTTTTTCCAACTTATTTAAATCCAAACCATTAGGACCCCTTAGGGGTTCCAACCATGGAGCACGAAGATCCCAGAAGCGCATCGTTTCTCCCCCAAAAATAATCTCTCCAGTGGGGGAACGCATAAGGTATTTACCTAAACCAGTGGGTCCTTGAGCAGAACCTACGTTAGCTCCAAGGCGTTGGTCTCTAACCAGAAAGGTAAAAGCTTGAGCTTGAGAGGCCTCTGGACCAGTAGGACCATAAAATTCGCTAGGATAAGCTGTATTGTTAAACCAAACGAAGCAACAAGCGATGAAACCAAAGACGGCAAGAGCCCCTAAACTATAAGATAAGTAAGCTTCTCCAGACCATACGAAAGCACGACGAGCCCATGCAAAAGGTTTGGTTAGAATGTGCCAGATTCCACCGAAAATACAAATGGAACCTAACCAAACATGTCCCCCAATTATATCTTCCAAATTGTCTACACTAACAATCCAACCTTCTCCACCGAAAGGTGATTTGAGTAAATAACCGAATATAACACTTGGACTAAGGGTAAGATTTGTTATTTTCCTTACATCTCCACCACCGGGAGCCCAAGTATCATATACGCCCCCAAAATACAAGGCTTTGAACGCTAGAAGGAGAGCACCAACACCTAGCAAGATTAGGTGAATACCTAAAATAGTGGTCATTTTGTTCTTATCTTTCCATACATAACCGAAAAATGGAAAGGATTCTTCTAAAGTTTCGGGTCCGATAAGTGCGTGATAAACACCCCCAAAACCTAAAACTGCGGAAGAGATTAAGTGAAGTACTCCGGATACGAAGTATGGGAAGGTATCTACAACTTCTCCGCCAGGACCTACTCCCCATCCCAAAGTAGCCAGATGGGGAAGTAGAATTAAACCTTGTTCATACATAGGCTTTTCCGGTACGAAATGAGCTACTTCAAATAAGTTCATCGCTCCAGCCCAGAACACAATCAATCCGGCATGAGCCACGTGGGCACCAAGCAATTTACCAGATAAGTTTATAAGTCGGGCATTACCGGCCCACCAAGCAAAGCCAGTGGTTTCTTGATCACGACCGCCTAAAGCCAAGGTTCCATTAAAGAGCGTTTCCACGGGGTAGAACCTCCTCGGGGAATACAAGGTTTTCATGAGGCTGATCCTGGGCCGCCATCCAAGCACGAATACCCTCGTTCAAAAGAATATTTTTGGTGTAGAAAGTTTCAAACTCAGGATCTTCTGCTGCACGGATCTCCTGAGAGACAAAGTCATATGCCCGCAGATTCAAGGCTAGACCAACTACTCCGATAGCACTCATCCATAAACCAGTTACGGGTACGAATAACATGAAGAAATGTAACCAACGTTTGTTGGAGAAAGCAACACCGAAAATTTGGGACCAGAAACGATTAGCGGTAACCATGGAATAAGTCTCTTCAGATTGAGTTGGGTTAAAAGCACGGAATGTATTTGCACCATCACCATCCTCGAATAGAGTATTTTCCACAGTAGCACCGTGAATAGCACATAGAAGAGCAGCACCCAATACTCCAGCGACTCCCATCATATGAAATGGGTTTAAAGTCCAATTGTGGAAACCCTGGAAAAAAAGGATAAATCGGAAGATAGCTGCTACACCGAAGCTGGGTGCGAAGAACCAACCAGACTGGCCCAATGGATAGATCAGGAATACAGAAACAAAAACAGCAATCGGACCAGAGAATGCAATTGCGTTGTAGGGACGCAATTGTACAGATCGAGCAAGTTCAAATTGGCGCAACATGAAACCTATTAAAGCAAAGGCACCGTGTAGAGCAACGAAGGTCCATAAACCACCCAATTGGCACCAACGAGTAAAGTCTCCCTGTGCTTCAGGACCCCATAATAGCAGCAAAGAGTGTGCTAAACTATCAGCAGGAGTAGAGACTGCGGCAGTCAGAAAGTTACAACCTTCCAAATAAGAACTAGCCAATCCGTGAGTATACCATGAGGTTACGAAGGTTGTACCCGTAAACCATCCACCCAGAGAAAAATAGGCACAGGGAAAAAGCAATAGACCAGACCAACCCACGAATACAAAACGATCTCTCCTTAGCCAGTCGTCCATGTTATCAAATAAACCTTTTTGCTCTTTGGAAAACTTTCCAATGGCTATAGTCATAGCGATTCTCCCATTAAACTATTTCAACCATTTTTGGGCACCTTATCACTATCAAATCATTGAAAGAAAGATATCATATTCGATCATCCACGGACGATCCTTTTTCTTTCTTTGCCCCCTCCAAAGAATTCTCTGATCAATTTTGTAAATGCATCATCATAGTCCATTTGTTGGTTCAAAGCATTCAATATATATAGAATGAATCTTTGTCTGGTCTCGAAACGAACTTAGCAAAGACCTTTTAGAGGGTAGGTAAGCTTTTCTTTTCTCCCTAGTATTTTCTCCCACAAGGATTGATTCCCCTTCCTTTTGATGTCCCTTTAACCCAATATTATTGAAATTCTTTGAATCCCCTTCTTAGATCCGTTTGAGTAATAGAAATAACGTCTCTTATCCTTATTTCATCGGGATGCATCTATTTTACATTCTCCTTCCGTAAAAAATAGGGTATACATTTATACATATGTATTTATATTTATAAACCAAGAAACTTTTCCAACTTATGGGGAGCAAGTAGCAAGTAGTAGGAGAAGGAAAGAGGGAAAAGAGGCGGGATTCAATTCTCAAAATTTAAACATTTTAATGTGAATGAAAAATTAACTTCTTTTTCATTTTGAAAAGCCTGATTTTTTTGATTCCAGACTTATCTTTGATATAAAATTCACATTTACGATTTCGAGTCAATTTTGATATTAGGGTAGCCAACTTATATACAATATAATAAGTCAAGTTTACTATTTTCAGAAAATTGATGATCTTTCTCACTTTCCATACCAAACGTTTAAGGATTTATCATTAGTCATGGAGTGGATCGATCGGGATTCGAATTCCCCCGCTCACCCTCATAAAATAAAGGGATTTTTTTGATCAAATATTATATTGATCATTCATTATATTATTCAGAATTTCCCCTGTTGATCTGATCTAAGGGATTAACTCTCGGGGGGCCGCCCGGCCTATACTAATTACACCATCCCTTACAATTTCATTCCTTTCTTCGGACATACATCGATCATATATATGGAAAGCTCCTAACTCTTGACTAACCTTAACTAATGCCCCATTAATTCTTCCCTCCCGGTTCGTACCAAAACAGGTAATCCATCATGTTATGAGCTAATAGATATTTCCACGCAATTATCCACGAGAGTTGGACTGGATGGGGCAATAATACTCCACTCCCGAATTGCTAAAAAATGGAAACTTATAAGACCACTATATATTCTTTTTGCTCGATATAGAGAATTCTAATTATGAATTTTAAATTGTAATTATTCAAATTATTATGTTTTTTGATAAAACTTTCTTTCTCATCTGACTATTCCAATTCATTAAGTGTTCGTGAGTGGATTCTCATCCAGGATGATATAAAATGGAATAGAATACCTTCTATGGCTATGGAGAAAATATGGAAGCCCTTTATCGGATTTGAACCGATGACTTACGCCTTACCATGGCGTTACTCTACCACTGAGTTAAAAGGGCTTCTTTGAGGGGGAATAATTGTATTATTGCAACAACAAATATAGTTTGATTGAAAAATCAGGAAAATGTCAACTAGTTCATAATAATATATAGCTTATTTCTGGCCCAATCTTTCCATATGCATAGAAGTTAATAATAAAAATCATATAGGTTATACAAGTCATTTAGTTAATGCAATCCATGTAGATCATCAAAATCTAGAACCAATAAAATCGACTCTAATTTTATTTTCATTGTTATTTGCTTTATTATTAGTATTAGAATCATTTATTGGTCATATTTATCCCCTTTCCGTAATACGGATCCTTCTCAGATTTTTCCAATTCTATTGCACATCATATGATTCTTAATTGAATTCTTTTGATATATTAAAGGATTCAGTTCTCATCATATCAATTCGCTCGAATTGAACTTCTTTTTACCCATTTTATAATCTAAACTAAAATGATTTTTCCGATGAAATTGGAACAGAATTTGTTCTTCCATTTTCTCCAACGAAGAACTCTTATCTATCATTCCTTCATATGGAATAAAGTTCGTTGAATATATAATCGAAGAAAAGCGCAAACAATTCAAAAAACAATTTAATTTTCAATAACCTCCTCTCCGGGGAGATGCTATGTATGGGCAATTCAATTAATTATTTCCGTACGGAATAGTCGTTTCGACCCTGGAAATAATTATAATTAGTCACCTCGAAGTGTTTCGATTAGGAGAAATAGGTTGTAGGAAATAAAGATGGTGATAAAGTTAGTTCGAAAAGGGGTTACTTTCTTTATTCTCCTGCGGAGGAGGAAAAATAAAGCATATGTTCCTTTCCCTTCCCACCCAAAAGTCCAAAATATTATTTCATAAACAAATTATAGTAAAATTGAGTTTCTACCATTTGACCTAGTAGTAACTATGGAAATAAACTAGGATCTAGTAGTTATTTAATAACAAACATAACATTATGTTCTAGAATGAGATGGGCGAGTAAAAGGCGTATTGATTCTCTAGAGGGAGAATATAATATTAATATTATGGAATGAACCACAATTAATCTTCTATAAGAAAGGTAAGTTCGCCCTGATTTATATATATTGAATAAAAAAAATTACCTTTTTTATTTATATTTAACCCCTGCTCCGAACTTACTTCATACTCGAATATAGAAGGTTCTAAATACAATTTATATTCAAAAATTTCATAAATTTTTGAATGAGCAAGTTGTTTCGTCCAATCTGATCAAGGAAATAAGACTTAATAAATAAACTATTGATTGTTGATTAAAATCTTGTAATATTCAATAATGAACCCAAATAGATAAGATATGATTCATACAATAAATATAAGTTTCCTCTGATATAGCATAAAACTGAGTTCAAAGTACCTAATTATCGGGTTAAAGGTGGAGATGAGAATGAGATAACAAACAACACTCGGCTTCAAATAATATATATATCACTGGGTAGGATGTGTGAACCTCAGATGTTAGCCCATCCATCTCCCGCAGGTGGAAATGAAATTAATAATTGGAAATATTATTGGAATGAAATGAACCATACTATTGACAGTAAATAATGAATTGAGTAACATAAGGATAAGGATAAGCCCCCATCGTCTAGAGGCCCAGGACATCTCCCTTTCACGGAGGTGACGGGGATTCGAATTCCCCTGGGGGTACTAAAAGTTTTCGGAATCACGAATATCCCGAGAACTTTCCGCATCCGTTTCTATTCCCATCCCGATATAAGAGAGATGGGTAAAAGCCTTTCTTCCCCTTTCCAACTGACTGGGTCGATGCTCGAGTGGTTAATGGGGACGGACTGTAAATCCGCTGGCAATGCCTACGCTGGTTCAAATCCAGCTCGACCCAATGTCAACTTATCAATCCATTCATTATTCAATCAATTTATTATATGAAGTCTCTTTCTCTGGTTGATCTGAACATTCAGCATTAATAAAAGATTACTATTTATTCTGCTCCATAATGGGATTACCGCTTCAATAACAAAGATCCCGTTTCGTTTTCGTCTATCGATAGGGTCCCATTCGTAGAGAAACGTATCTATTATAATTCCACCCAGACAGAACAATTACAATAATTGTAAAGAATAGATTTGACACATAAGTTTTTGATCGACATAATAACTAAATAACTAAACTGTTTTTAATGGGATTGTAGTTCAATCGGTTAGAGTACCGCCCTGTCAAGACGGAAGTTGCGGGTTCGAGCCCCGTCAATCCCGAATCACCAAATTAATTTGATTCAGAATTCATTTATTAAAAAGGAACTAGGATAAGTTTCGCCATTTAGCAAAACCTCACTTACTTGAAGTGGACTCGGATCCCGTGCTCTCACGGGATTCCGAATCTCGTGTGTCCGCCATTTCACCACTAAAACTCTCTATACCTTATCTAATTCTCTAAATATAGGCTAAGTCTTCTCTTATTTTTTTCAACCAATTCCCGGAATTCTTTTCATAAACGCAGGCGAACGACGGGGATTGAACCCGCGCGTGGTGGATTCACAATCCACTGCCTTAATCCGCTTGGCTACGTCCGCCCCCTTCTACTCATTCATTCCATTCGGATATGATAATAACACTGAAGGTAGGTGGTTAGGGGGGATCTCGAAAATCCCCCCTCCCCTTTCTAGGGACTCTAGAGGCCCGGCCCCTTTAAGCAGCAGGGACCCCCGCGGTCTCCCTTCTGTTTGATCCTAACTTTCAATGTTAAGGTTGAAAAGTTATGGCTGAGTTACTATCTTTTTATCGATAATAACTAGGAATCTGTAGAGACATCAATTAACCGTTTGCGGAAGGAGCTTCAACAGAAGCTAAATCTAGAGGGAAGTTGTGAGCGTTACGTTCGTGCATAACTTCCATACCAAGGTTGGCACGGTTGATAATGTCAGCCCAGGTATTGATTACACGACCTTGACTGTCAACTACAGATTGGTTGAAGTTGAAACCATTTAGGTTGAAAGCCATGGTGCTGATGCCCAACGCGGTGAACCAAATACCTACTACAGGCCAAGCAGCCAAGAAGAAGTGTAGAGAACGGGAGTTGTTAAAGCTAGCGTATTGGAAGATCAACCGGCCAAAGTAACCGTGAGCAGCTACGATGTTATAGGTTTCTTCCTCTTGACCAAACTTATAACCTGCATTAGCAGATTCATTCTCCGTGGTTTCTCGGATCAAACTTGAAGTTACTAGAGAACCATGCATAGCACTGAATAAAGAGCCACCGAATACACCAGCTACACCCAACATATGAAATGGATGCATAAGGATGTTGTGTTCAGCTTGGAACACAATCATGAAGTTGAAGGTACCAGAGATTCCCAGAGGCATACCATCGGAGAAGCTTCCCTGACCGATGGGGTAAATTAAAAAAACAGCGGTAGCAGCTGCAACGGGAGCTGAATATGCAACAGCAATCCAGGGACGCATACCCAGACGGAAGCTGAGTTCCCATTCACGACCCATGTAGCAAGCTACACCAAGTAGGAAGTGAAGAACGATTAGTTCGTAGGGACCACCATTGTATAGCCATTCATCAACGGAAGCTGCTTCCCAGATAGGGTAGAAGTGTAAACCGATAGCTGCAGAAGTTGGGATGATGGCACCAGAGATGATATTGTTTCCGTAAAGGAGAGAACCGGAAACGGGCTCACGGATACCGTCAATATCCACTGGAGGAGCTGCGATAAAAGCAATGATGAATACAGAAGTTGCAGTTAGTAGGGTAGGAATCATCAATACACCAAACCATCCAATGTAAAGGCGGTTTTCAGTGCTGGTAATCCAATTGCAGAAGCGACCCCATAGGCTCGCGTTTTCGCGTCTCTCTATAATTGCGGTCATGGTAAAATTTGGCTTGTTGAATAAGAATTATTACCCAAGCACAGATATTATATTTTGTATGCTTGTTATTCTATATTATACGGAGTTACCCCCTTGTTGTCAACCCCCGTTTCTTCTTCAGAGATCCAGATTCTTAAATACGTAAAACAGTAAGTAATTAAATGATTGGGGGTGACATAAGTAGCCTATGTTACATAACTTACTCGCATTAATGACGACATAACAAATATCATCTCATCAATAGGGAAACATACCCATTATATACTATTTCAAATTTAAAGTGTGAGAGAAAGAAAAAAGTATGAATTGAATCCGATCAATTGGGTTCGGGTTGACCGGGGCCGGGGCTCGAACCCATAACTCGTCGGATGAAAGTGGGTGAATTACTCTCCCCTGGGGGCCGGGTTTCTGCGTTTGCAATTTTCATTGCACGTGGCTCTCTCTATGCTATGTACGTACCTATCTCATCACACTTCAGTTCTTTCACAAGATTATCTTGAGTCTCGGCAATTGAATTGCCCGACGAGCCTCTCGTTAGTAGAATCAGTTTCGGATGATTCGAGTATATCTCTTTTTTGCAACGAATTTGCTAAAGAATTTATTTGGATAATATCCAAATACCAAAATTTTTTTTTATGATAATGAACCTTGGGGAGAAACGGGGATATTAACTCTGGTTTCTCCGAAAAAGAGGATCTTGGAAACAGTTTTGAACCATGTTTTTTCCACACAACGCGTATTGTACTTTTATGCCTACAAGCTAAAGTTTTCGCACATGAAAATCGAAGTATGTATTGTATTCGATACAACCCCTCCTTATTTGAACATCCACTATAATAATAGCCAATATTTTTCCAAATTTGATCGAATCGGTTGAGAATGTCATCATCTCTTAGAGTAGTCCAAGCTAATTTACCAATTGGATGTCCCAAAGTATTGCAAAATTTTTCTTTGGCTAATAATCCGATTAGACCGGAAATTGGAGTTATAGCACACAATTCTCTGGTAGGAAGACTGGTAGCAATGGGTAAATCATCCACCATTTCGACTTGAACTGTGGTGATTTTGGGTCCAATACCTAGGATATAACCCAAAAAGGGAAAACAATCTTTGGATGATTTTTGAATGCGTATCCTGTATGGTTGAAACCAAAAATGAAAATGATATTGCCAAAGTCTTAAGAAAAAATGCTTCCATCTCTGGGCTAAATATTTAGTACCTTTCAAAGCTACCATGTAATTGTTTTCATATCTTGCATAATGAATAGAAGGATTTTTCACGAAAAAAAAGATGTTTTCCGGTGGAGTAATCATCCATGGTGGCTTCGCAACATATGATGGCTTTGCAATATGCTCGATCTTTTGAATAGAGTTAGCTTGATCGGGTGAAGCGGAGAACGATTCAAAATGTAAGGTTTTTTTCCAAAGGGAGACTAAAGTAGATTCGGATTCATATATATAGTAATTCCATAAAAATATGGATAACCTATTTGTTTCTCTTGGAGAGAAAAAGATGGGTGTATTTGAGACAATTAGATTTTGTTGTTCGTGGAGAATAAATCGTAATAGGTGTAGAAAGGGAGCATCTTAAATCCGTCGACGAAAAATTCGAATAAGTACTTCTGGATGGAGAGAATAGGGTAATTTAGTACCTAAGAAACAATAGGAATACGAAAAATGATCCTCCATAAAAGGAAATACGGAATGAATAGATCGAAAGCTATTCCATTCATTCGTTTCCATTAGCAAGGGTTGCAATTGCATCAAGAAATGGATTTGCAGAACTATAGTCGGACCTTCTCGAATTGATCCGCAAGAAGAATTGATATAGTAATCGAAAGATTGATTTTTTTTATCACCCTTCCTTCCAAGACGCTTCCTTGATAAAGATAAAATAGTATCTGGAAGGTCTTGTTGACGTATTCTACCAATTAGACGCTCTATGATTATGAAACTTAAATGATTGTTGCTTGGAACTGAATCCTCTTTTCGTTTTAAACTCGATTTATTTGAAAAACAATTATAAGCAATTGCATAAATATCATCATGAAGGAGAAGTTTATATAAAAAGCGTTGCTGCCACAAGATATTTTTTTTATTTCTTCGTAGCTTCTTTATTTCAGATAAAACCCAAGCTATGGTTCTCATATGAGTAACTCCTTGGGATGAGAAATGATGCATAGTGCGATCCACGTGAAGATCGGATAGATTTATTTTCATTTATTCAGAGATAAAAAAAAATTCTATCAAATAATTTTTATCTAAAACTCATTTGATTCCTTGTAAAAAAGCATTAATCTTTTCGAAAAATGGATCTATTTTTGCAAACTGATCGCCTACCTGACTTATAAATCACTTTATTTAGTCAGCACACCGGTTATTCTTTTACGCATTTGTATTTATTTATCTATTTATTTATCCGAGTATTCAAGATTCATTTCTGATAAGAATACCCTTCTTGTAGGAACAACCCCTCTCTCTCCTCTCCTATTGGTTACTAAATTACTTCTAACTTCCAATTAGTAAAGAGAATATTAAATGGGATCTTTGAATAAACGGGGGAGCTCATTCTTCTGGTTCCACCTATGATTCAAGCCATCTAGCTTTATCCATTAACTTTTTTCCGCTTGAGTAGTGGATCTGTTTTCACAACACAAAGCAATCCGAATCTTTTCCTTCCATTACGATACTTTGATCAAATTAAGCTTGATAAAAATTCTGTAATGAAACGACTTTTTTTTCCGCTAGGTCGATCAATCGTAGTCTTATAAAACTTTTGGGAGCCGATTACCCTACCGTTGGGTTAGCAACCCTGAGAATGAAATAATAGAGTATACTATACTGGAAGAATGGATTAAAAGAAATAAATGAATCTTGAGAATATGAATCAGAGTAAGTCAAGTTGAGAGAATGAATAAATAAATTCTTGATGTAGGCTTTCTTTTTTTAATGTTTTTCTTTTTTTTTTTTTATTAATTACTTCAGGATTTACGATTTTCTATATTTTTATTCTTATTTCGTGGAAAGGAAAAGAATCTATAATGATAGGGAACAGAAGGATGGTTAGTTAGAAGGAAGCTAGTCGACCGGGAGTTCAACAGGGGACGGATCGGACCACCTCCCGAAGCGGAGATGGATAAAGTATTTTTTGTTCTTTCTCCCCCGTTTAATGGGAAGAAATGACTTGACGGAACGATAAGCTCTCCTCTCCCCCATATCTTCTATCTGGCTTCTCATTATTCCATTTAGCTATTTCTCGATATTATTAACTTGATTTTAGATCTATTTTGGTAAAACGAAAAATAGGTTGTATTAAACATAAACGCAATCTTTACCTAACCTATTGTAACGAAGGCTACTCTACTAAATGAACATATAATAGGATTTGGAAAAAGGGATCAAGCATTGAACTCATAACCATCTCAATTAGCTTTGATTTATTCAAATATCCTTGCTTTAAGGCGGGTATCCCTATCCAACAATCTATGCAGGTTGAGCTTTCCTATATACGAAGTTTTTTCCCTCAATCAATCAATAATGACTTCACTTCAGCAGAATTTATCCCTATACATACGGTATGTTTTTTCCACGTTTGGAATTAGTGTGTTCTCTCTACTCTATTGAATCGTCTTTAACTTTATCTAAATCTAGTCGTTTAAACAATCAAATAGGATTTTCTCGTTCTTAGACCGATCTTCATGATCGTAGGAAGCCCCACTTTGGCTATTTTTTCGATTGAGGGAGGGGAAAAATGAAAGTAATTTCGATTTCTTTCATTTACTGTAATCAATCATAACAATTATTAATTATTACATTGTTCGATCAACTTATTGAAAATTAAAAAATTGAGTTATTTGTTTGATAAGTAAGAATCTATTTACTAATTTAGTAAATTTAATTTTTAAAAAGTTGGACAAAGTTTCAATAGCTTTTTTGCTCTACGTTAACTTTAGATTATATCTCCTAACTTGTAGGTTATAAAGAAGATTCTACGTTGTTACGCGAGCCTCGAGCCTCGCTAAAAAAAAAGAAAGATTTTGTTTGGAAACGTATGTCGAGATAGGAGTTCTTTAATTCGGATAGGGAATGGCAGATGTTCCACGAAACCGATCATGATATTCAAGTTGCACGTCGCTTTCTACCATATTATTCTAAACGAAATTTTACCATAATCTTTCTTTGAGATTCAGATAAAGGTGTAAATGAATATGTTGTAGGAATATATGGAATAAATGACATGAGTTTTTATTCTATTATATTTTTATGAAATGAAGTTTTTAGTCTTATGTTATACTATAGGTGGATGGGAAGGATAGAGAGAAGGTTCCCAATGTAATGTTTCAAGTACTCAATGCTTCCTTAGCTGCATACATTACTTCGACGGTAATGTTTGTAATGCCACTCTGTCTTGCGAACTTCTCAGTCTTTCTTTTAATCTTGCCCCTAACAAAGCCAGGAATTTTACTTAATTCCAATTGACTCTCGGAATTCCAAATCAAATCCGTTTCTGCGGATAATGATTTAGTAATAACTTCTTTAGTGTCATGACCACCAAAAATATCTAAAAGATGGTCTTCCATGCCCAAAGTATATGAGTTATAAACTAAATCGGCTATTTGATTAGTACCCTCATAACCTAAAAAAGGCCGATATCCCAATGGGAAATTTTGGATATGAACTGGTGGAGAAATAACTCCACAAGGAATATCAAGACGTTTACCAATATGACGTTCCATCTGAGTACCAAATATGGCGGATGGTTCTACGCGAGCGATCATATCCCCTACTTCAATATGATCATCTGTAATAAGTACTTCATCACAGAGACCCCAAACTTGTTCGTTAAACCATTCCGCGTCGTGTTTGCAATAGGTACCCGTACAACACACACGAATCCCCATCTCTCGAGCAAGTATCTTAGTCATTGAAGCAGCATGAGTTGCATCACCAAAAACAACTGCCTTTTTTCCTACAAAATTTTGGCAATCGATGGATCTTGAGAACCAAGCGGCTTGAGAAACAAATCTGGTTTGTTGATCAATATAATGTTCATAATCAACTGTTTTATTGGAAAAAGCAGGAGTCCATTTATTAACACGCCCTTGTATTTGTCGGATAAACTCAGCCGTATCTATAACTCCCATAGGAGTTGTAGATATGTAAGGCATTCCAAATTCTTTCTCCAAATATATTGCTGTCATTAAGCCTATTTCACGATAAGGAACAAAATTAAACCAAGCCTTTGGTAAATTTTGAAGATCTTCTACAAATCCCCCTTCGGGAATTACTTGATTAATTTCAATACCTAGATCCTGTAATAAACGTTTTAATTCGCGACAATCGTGTTGATTGTGGAAGCCCAGCGTAGAAATACCGATAATATTTGCGGAAGGTATATCTGTTATAGATCGATCCAATTTTCCTTGTCTACGAGCCTTACCCAAATAATATCGAACCACTTGTTCCAAAGTTCTATCCGCTGCCTGAAGTTCATTGACTCGATAATGATTCACATCCGCGGGAATTACATCAGAATCAGAAGTAATAGATGCTCTATCCACAAAGTTTTGTAGATCTTCCTGTAAGATACTAGAAGTACAGGTAGGTGTTAATATAATCAAATCAGGACGTTCTTCTTTCTCTTTCTGAATAATATTATCAACAACTTTCTCTTGGGATCCGCGTGTTAATACATGACGATCTACTATGCTAGCAGTTACGGGAGTAAAATCCCTCTCTCTTTCCAGCATGGAACGCATTACATTAAAGTAATCATCTCCCAGAGGAGCATGCATAATAGCATGCACATTTTCGAAGGAACTGGCTACTCGAAGAGTTCCGATATGAGCAGGGCCGGCATACAACCAATAGGCTAATTTCATGAAGAAGATTCTTTTTCTATTTTCCCTATTCTACTCCGCAGAGATTCTGCTTGCCATACCTATACTATTGTCGTAAGATGATTCAGAGAATATACTACTACAAATAAATAGTAGAAAATTGGAATGTTCATTTCCAAGAGGACTCTTTTTTTTTTATTTCATCGGAGAAACCTGGGACGGAAGGATTCGAACCTCCGAGTACCAGGGCCAAAACCCGGTGCCTTACCACTTGGCCACGCCCCATAGGAGATATATCCGATGCTATTCAATCCCGATATTAAGGTTGTTGTCAATCTATCTATTCGGACTAAATCTCAGTCCAAGATTTATTCGTTTCTATGAAATAAAATAGATTGTTAAGTAGAAATAGATTAATTGCGGAAACAAAAAGGGATGGGATAGAATAAAAGAAGGATTCTTGATAAAATTGAACGGAATAGAAAAAATATTGATTTCTTTTTCTTTCATCTATTTCACTGGGAGGGAGATCGTGCAAATATGGGACTGGACCCGGAGGAACCAACCCATGCGTACGCAGTGGAATGTACTGAAAAACTTTCATCAAGAATTTATGAGGTTGGTTCCTTTCGTGCCGTACTGAACCCCTGTAATAATCTTTCTTTTTTTTTTTTTTTCGGAGAAAAAATGTTAGTTATGTTTGATACCTATCCAGGAAACACCACTTTTTTAAGTGGCACCGTTTTGGCTAAATCACCCGAAGCTTATGCGATTTTCGATCCGATTGTGGATATAATGCCGATCATACCGTTGTTCCTTTTCCCCCTAGCCTTTGTCTGGCAAGCCTCCGTGAGTTTCCGATAATATATATATAAATATGTAATATATATATATATTACATATTTATTTTCCCCTTTCTTTCAAATAACTTACTTGTCTTATTCACCCCTTCCAATCGAACTACCAAAATTACCTTGAAAAAAAAAAAGAAGGTTTTTGGAGAAGGTCGATTGCGGCGATCCCGGGGCTGGCTCATTTTAACCGGAGGAACCGAGTCGACGGGGGTTCAAATCCCTCTTTTCTCAATTCAATCGGCTATGATAATCAATATAAAAAACAATTTTTTATATTGATTTTATTCGAATAAAGGTGGTATAGGGATTTATAATTTACTCCATCTTACTCCTAGTAACGCAATGATCCCGGAGATTACGCCATGCTTACTCTCAAGCTGCTCGTTTACACAGTGGTCATTTTTCTTGTTTCTCTTCCCGTTTTCGGATTCCTATCAAATGATCCTGGACGTAATCCCGGACGTAAAGAATAATTACAGAGATTCTATGGATTCATAAGATAAATATTTAGTTAGTAAACGGGGAGAGAGGGATTCGAACCCTCGGTACGAATGATCGTACAACGGATTAGCAATCCGCCGCTTTAGTCCACTCGGCCATCTCCCCGAGCAGGGAAGTATTCTTACTTTAACATGATGCTAGAGCCAAAGTCTATATTCTCCAAAATATATTCTACCGGATATATAGCTATTATAATATAATGGTTACAGGAATGAGTATGGGCATTCTCGACAAAAAACACTTGCATTATTCATTTCATCAAAATTAGTCTATATATTATTCCATCGGCCTGGCCAAAAACTGGCCAGGTTATCGTAAAGGCAAACGGTTCTTATCGATTATACAATTCATTACCCGGTCTCAAAGCTAAAAAACTTGTTGTTAAAGCACTTACAAGGACTAAGATAATTTGACTGTCCGAGATTGATGTCATCCCTTCATTTTCTCCCCGAATATTCGTAATATGAACCACACACGGGTTTGTTCAAATTTTCACCCACATCCATGGTTTAAATTCGAATGGATGCATAGGTTTTCTATTATTGTACCAATACTAGCTCTTTATGGCTATAGATCCTCCCAATTCAAATTAGATAGATCATATATATTTATTTACGATATCATTTGAAAAAATATATTTATTTTTTCTTCATTGATAGAAAAAATAAAAAAAAAGAAGAATTCATCGATTCTATGAAATCAAATTGGAAATAGAGAGGTTAAACAGGAATGAATTTGGAAGTTATCGCACAGCTTACTGTTCTGGCTCTGATAGTCGTATCGGGTCCATTAGTAATTGCTCTATTAGCAGCTCGCAAAGGCAATTTGTAATCCCAATATGCCATCTCCGGAAGTGAAAGTAACGGTTCGAGGTATTGGATTTCCGGGGATGGGGTCTGAAGATAAAGTAATACTTTATTCCATCAATAAGGAAAGGCTTTATATTTTTACTTATTATTGGACAAATAATATAAATTTATGCTACTATCAAATCATAGCGGGTATAGTTTAGTGGTAAAAGTGCGATTCGTTCAAACCAAAAGTTATATTGGATAGTTGAAGGGTCTTTTATATTAATTGATTGATCAACGTTCCAATTGACAACCCTATTCTTACAAAGGTTCAAATCCTTTCCTATGAATGCCATAGGAAGAGCATCATTCCCATGAAAATAATAATCAATGATTCTTTCGGATTGAAAAATAGCAAAGCGGAATGATTTTGAAGCTAAATCAATCTTCTGAGATTGATTCGTCAAGAATCCATGGATAGAAATCAAAGGTATTCTTTTCATCGCAACTAAATCTTGAATTCTTTTTGTTCGAAAATTCAAGCCGGATAGCTATAAAATGATAATTTTGGTTTGCCAGAGCTATCAGCATTTCCGTTTAAAGCTCGGTGGAAAATATTCCCCTAAAGATTGGAGCCAATAGAAACAAGGAACGAAGTAACTAGAAAGAATTTCTCATTTAATTCATTATTCTATTTAATAAATTATTGAGATTTTAAAAATTTTTTTTTTTTAGGATCATCTAAAAAGTATTTCTTCATTTAGAATGAAAAAACTGACATAGATGTTATGGATGCAACTTCCCCGATACCATCGATTAGATAAAAATCTTATTTATCATCCAATACTCGGTTTTCAATTTAAGAAAAGAATCTCTTTTCTTACTTTATACTTCACTCCATAAGGGAGCCGAATGAAGAGAGACTTTCATGTTCGGTTCTGAATTAGAGACATTAATTGATCTAAATTTAATGTCGACTATAACCCTTAGCCTTCCAAGCTAATGATGCGGGTTCGATTCCCGCTACCCGCTGAAAGAGCTTACTTAAGAAATAAAATTTTTTTTATTTAATAAGAAAGATCAATAAGTTTAAAAAATTTCCTATTACTAATAGATCTTTTTTACAGCTATACCGTGAATTGTTTCATTCACAACAGATTTTATTTCCCCGTGATAAAGGGGAAATAAAAGCGTCCATCGTCTAATGGATAGGACAGAAGTCTTCTAAACTTCCGGTATAGGTTCAAATCCTATTGGACGTAATATCTTCTTGGAGAAAACTATTTTATGCTTAATAAAAACCTTTTAATGTGCTTTTTTTCTCCCCGTGTGAACGGGGAGAGCCGGAAAAGAGCTTTTTCCTAGCTCCCCTCGTATCATCAAATAATCATATATTTATTTTTGTTCCTGAAGTAAGAAAAATTCAGTATGTTCCTTAATGGCTTCCTTCAGAAGGATTTCCGCTTGTTCCGTGAACACCTTAGTAGAACGTATGATTTCCGCAAACTGAGGTTTATTAGTTATTAAATACTCACGTAACTGAACAAGAAATCTTTTAACTTGTCCGATTTCCAGTATATCTAAATATCCGTTGACTCCAGCGTAAATAGTAGCTACTTGTTCCTCCACCGCCAAGGGAGCTGCTTGAGATTGTTTGAGCAACTCACGCAATCGTTGACCTCTAGCTAATTGATTTTGAGTAGCTTTATCAAGGTCAGAAGCAAATTGTGCAAAAGCTTCTAGCTCTGCAAATTGAGCCAATTCCAATTTTAATTTTCCAGCTACTTGTTTCATAGCTTTAATTTGAGCTGCGGATCCTACTCTAGATACAGAAATACCCACATCAATTGCGGGTCGAATTCCGGCATTAAACAAATCAGCTGATAAAAATATTTGTCCGTCGGTAATGGAAATCACATTAGTAGGAATATAAGCCGAAACATCTCCGGCTTGGGTTTCGACTATAGGCAGAGCAGTCATACTTCCCTCGCCTAGTTGAGAACTTAATTTAGCTGCTCTTTCCAAAAGACGGGAATGCAAATAGAAAACGTCTCCTGGATAAGCTTCTCGACCGGGTGGTCTTCTTAATAAAAGGGACATCTGTCGATAAGCTTGTGCTTGCTTAGAAAGATCATCGTAAATGATTAGAGTATGTTGTTTACGATACATAAAGTATTCTGCTAAAGCTGCTCCCGCGTAAGGGGCAAGATATTGCAATGTAGCAGGAGAATTCGCAGTTTCTGCTACCACAATAGTATATTCCATTGCTCCCCGTTCCTCAAAGTTATTAACTACCTGAGCCACAGAAGAGGCTTTTTGACCGATAGCTACATAGACACATATTACATTTTGACCTTTCTGATTCAAAATAGTATCTGTAGCTACTGCTGTTTTACCAGTCTGTCTGTCCCCAATAATTAATTCTCGTTGACCGCGTCCAATGGGAATCATAGAGTCAATAGCAATAAGACCTGTTTGCATGGGTTCATACACGGAACGTCTCGAAATAATGCCCGGAGCGGGAGATTCAATTAGTCTAAATTCAGAAGCTGGAATTTGACCTTTGCCATCAATAGGTTGAGCTAAAGCGTTTACGACGCGACCCAAATAAGCGTCACTTACTGGTATCTGAGCGATTTTACCTGTCGCTTTTACAGAACTGCCTTCTTGTATAGCCAATCCATCACCCATCAATACAACTCCAACGTTGTCTGATTCCAAATTTAAAGCAATTCCTGCTGTACCATCCTCAAATTCCACCAATTCCCCTGCCATTACTTCGTCAAGACCATAAGCACGGGCAATTCCATCCCCTACTTGGAGTACGGTACCGATATTCATAACCTTTACTTCTTGGTTATATTGCTCGATTTGTTTGAGAATAATGCTGCTAATCTCGTCGGGTCGAATGTTTACCATTAGTGTTCGTTAATGATTCCTGAAAAATAGAACCTATAAGAAAAGAAAAGGCTAATCAGTTATTTTTTCCCAGGGTCCCCATCGATAGGCCAATATGATGATCAATCATGCGTGAGTGCAATTCGCTATTCAAACGAATGTTTAAAGCTTTGAGAGCTCTTTCTAATGCAAGTCGGGAAACTTGTTGGCGAACTTGTTCAATTGCTCCTTGTTCTTCGAAACGAATAGTAGCATTTTTAGAATCTTCTAATCGTTTTAAATCTTCACCAGCGGAATTTATTAGATCTTGTTTCTCTCTTTCCATTCGAGATAGTCCATTTATGCGAATCTCGTCTGCTTTTGTTTCTGCCTGTTGTAAACGGTTCTGAGCTTGTTTAAGCTTATCAATAGCCTCTTTATATCGTTCTTCTGCATCGCGAATGATATTCAAGATGGTCTGTTTACGATTATCCAATAAATTACTTAATGAAAGTAGATTATCTATCGATTTTACGGATTAACAATCTCTTCCCGAACCGAACACGAATCTTTCAATTCATCCGGCTCTCTTGCTCAGTCTCCCATGAATAGAATATAGAAATCCATTTTCTAACTGAGCCTACCCTTTTCATTCATATCCCATTTTTTTTGTAGAACTAGAAATTCTTCAAACTTGGAGATTATAGAAGACTGGCTCTCTTATGATCAAATCGTCAGTAAGATTGTTTTTTCTGAATAATTATTAATGTATGTAGGTTGTCAATTTAGTACCGAAAAACCAAAATTGGTCATTTATAGGAGATTATGACAATTCATCTAGTAAAATGAATTTTAGAATCATTTTGATATGAGTGTTATACATCAGATGAATCTCCAACCATGTTTTTTTTTCTATACGTCCCTATGAACACGGTGGGGAAAGAATACCCTGTGTTGTACTTAGACTTCAAGCAATTCAGCTTTGACCATTTTACAAGATTCCCTTATCAGTTAATAAAAAATAAATTGTTCACTGATTTTACGAAATGCTATAGTTCTTCTGAATTCTTGACTCAGAAGTAATTCGTTGGGGTTATGCACCTTCCCTTTCTCCGAAGTGCAGCTGAGTGGATTCAGCTATTTCATCCAAATATTCAACCCGCACACACTCCCTTTCCGAAGTAAACTAGTAGACCAATTACTACACCTAAATTAATCAAATTTGTTTCTAAAAGGTTGGTATTTAAGCCGAGACTCGCGGCAGGAGGCCAGTAACTCGGGAAAATAACAGGATCAATCATCATATTTTTTATACTCTTCTCCCGTCATAGGTTATCCAAGTTTTACAAAGTTTTTTCCACTCGACCCTACTGAACATCATACATAGTTTGAAATAGAAATTATGAGAGATTTCTCAGTCTGAAGTTTCACCTATTTCTAAAATAGGGTCGTATAAATACCTTGCTCTACTCTCTGCTACAAAAGTCAGGTTTTTTCAACCAAAGGATAGGAGAGAGAGAGATTTTGTTACTTATTCATTATTAGCCCCCCCCTCTATAGAGAATCGGCTGAACAGACGAATAAATTAAATAGAGAGGGAAGGGGATTAATTATTAGTAACAAGAGGTAAGGAGCTTAGCTTCTTTCCTCGGATCAAACGAAAGGATTTGCAAATAGAAGTGCTAGAGCTACAACTAGTCCATAGATAGTTAAAGCTTCCATGAAAGCTAAGCTTAGCAACAAGGTGCCTCGAATTTTACCTTCAGCTTCTGGTTGTCTCGCAATACCTTCTACAGCTTGACCCGCAGCGGTGCCTTGACCAACACCGGGTCCAATAGAAGCGAGACCTACAGCTAATCCAGCAGCAATAACGGAAGCAGCAGAAATCAGGGGGTTCATATGGTAATCGATCTCCTCCAACTAAGGTTGGGGAATGGTTAATGAAAACCTATCCTCTATTGCTAACTACTTTTACTCATTATAAAATCTTTCATAAAAATAGTTAATAACTCAAGATGTTTCTCATTAAAGTGATGGTGTCGCTAAAGATGATAAAGAATATGAAGATAAAAAAGAATATTCTTTTTCATTCTTCTCTACGTCTATCCAATAGATTAAATATTCATTATTTTTTACATATTTCAATATTACTCAGATATTGAGGAAAGGTAGAATGGATTTGACCGAATAGCAATTCTATCTCGATTTCCTAACCTAATCATTTTATATTACATGAATTATGTAAATCGAATTACATCCATAATGTATAATAAGCCTGATTTTTTCACCTATTCTATTATGTTGTGACCGAGGAACAATTAAATTAAGAGGTGAATATTCTAATCAACTAAGTTCAATTTTCAATTTGTTCAGTTATTTTCATATAACCTTTTATTTTATTGAGAGATTTTACTAATTTAATTTGACTGATATGGAAAAAAAGTTTCATGATCGTTCATATTATTTCTATTATACCTGAGAAAATCAATTTATATTAGAATCGAAAAAAATCAATATATATAAATATATTTCTCTTACGGGAAGATATTAATCTTTTTTCAAGAAATTAGATCTAGCAAAGTGATTGATTTTCCAAAAACTATCTACACCAATAAAAATTTCACTTCAACCTCGACATAGAGACTACGTCTATATTCCATACAGATGAATAAGAATCGTGTGTCCATCTATCCAATCGAAAAGCCTATTCTATTCTATTCAATGGCTAATGATGACCTTCCATGGATTCTCCTATATAAGCTGCGGCTAGAGTCGCAAAAATCAAAGCTTGAATAGCACTTGTGAATAATCCTAGAAACATCATAGGTATGGGAACTACCAGAGGTACTAAAGAAATAAGAACAGCAACCACCAATTCATCAGCTAATATATTACCAAAAAGTCGAAAGCTAAGTGATAAAGGTTTAGTAAAGTCTTCTAAGATATTGATCGGTAAAAGTATTGCGGTTGGCTGAATATATTTACCAAAATAACTTAAACCTTTTTTGTGAAGACCTGCATAAAAATATGCTACCGATGTAAGTAAAGCCAAAGCAACAGTAGTATTAATATCATTCGTAGGTGCAGCTAACTCTCCATGGGGTAACTCAAAGATTTTCCAAGGGAGAAGAGCACCTGACCAGTTGGAGACAAAAATAAATAAGAACATGGTCCCAATAAAGGGGACCCATGGACGATATTCCTCTTCTCCAATTTGAGTTCTAGCCAAGTCCCGAATAAATTCTAGAACATATTCGACGAGATTTTGACCATCCGGCGGAACGGTTTATAGATCTCCAGTAGCTAGAATGGCTAAACTTAATAAAATAGTAATTACAACCCAAGAGGTTATAAGTACTTGTCCATGAACCTGGAAACTACCTATTTGCCAATAGAAGTGTTGACCTACTTCCACACCGGATATTTCGTACAAATTATGGAACGTGGTAATGGAAGATAGAGATGGTGCAATATGCGTATTGCTCCTCCTAAAGATTAACTATAAAAAGAAGAAATTATTCTATTGTTTTTTCTTCTTTTTTTTTTTTTTTTTAATATCTTACTTTTTAATTTTCGACCACTTTATCTATATTATCTATATATAAATATCTTTTTCGAATAAAATATATTAAGAAAACTAAAAGATATTTATATAAATATATCATATATTTTCAGGTCCGAAAGTAGTGATTAACTCAAGAATTCCCGGGTTCTTGGAAATCACGACCTTCGCGAATCGCTGACGTAAATTTATTTGAGATCCATCCAATTGAAGATCTAGAATTATTATTGGCTGGAATTGGGATATCCGTAATAAGATCCGGATCGCAATCCGTAGTATATCTACTAAGCAAATGGTTGGAATACTTAAAATTATACATTCTTGAATAACAGTAGAATCTTTCCGTTAATCAACAGTTGTTACAACGTCGGATAAACCTGTCACATATTTAATTACACCTGGATATTGGTTGAGCCAATCGTATTTTCGTAATGGCTGCTTCTTCCTTTGGAGATTCATCAGATCCTCCTGTCCCCTAAATCTTTTGATTCTTGAGAGCGGACGTGTTTCCGTAGCAGACCAATTAAATTAGTTGACATACCACCGAGCTCTTTTTATTTAAATAATGTGCGCCTTTGTAGCATAGCAGCTGATTTAAAAGCATCAGTTGCTTTATATTTTGTATCAACTATTGAAAATTTTTTTCTTTTACTTGTTACATTAGCCACTGAATCACAGGCTTCTTATGCCTTATGAAAGGCGTGTGTTTTAAGTAGGATTTGTAATATGAATACCCTTTCCGTGGGGATATGAAGTGTCTGTCTCCCTACCCTAGGATTCTACTTCTAAACTTGATGACTGAAATGAACTCCTGTTTTTATAATTTATTTCTTTGAAATATTCCAAGATTTTGGTTCCGTTTCCTTTTCTTCCCCCCATCTCGAGTAGAATCCCAGAGATTATAATATAGCCCAGGGACCATACATAATATGGGCTAAATTTACCAATAAACTGAATCTCTCAACAATTTAGGGTTATATTCTCATAAATAATAAGATGTAGAGATTTTATAATTTGTTACATAAGGAGTTATTTCTCTGTCCCGTTCGGTTATTAACAACCCAATGGTTCTCGAATAATAGTATATGGAAATAACACTCGTCTCATAAATAAGAAAAATTTCTTTAAATTTATCTAATTCTTTTCCTACTAAAACAAACTTTGCATTAAAGTTATTTATCGAAATCCGCTTCGGATACTAATGTTCTTAACACTTCATGAATAGTTTTTTTACTGGAAGAAATAGGGAATTCTTTTTCTCCATAAAATAAAATGTGTTTAATCTCATTAATGAATAGTTTATTATTCTTTGTTCCCAAATAAATCCCCCCTTTTTTCTCCGGAGTTACTTGCCAAATTGCTTCTCTGCACCCAGTACCAGCAGGAACTATTCCACCAGGAATGACATTCTCTTTTAAGCCTTTCAACCAATCGATTTTACCCCGGATAGCAGCTCTAGCTAATATTCTGGTAGTCTCTTGGAAACTCACTTCTGAAAGGAAACTCTTAGTATTAATAGATGCTTTCGTTATTCCCAGTAATATAGGTTTATAAGGAATCTCTTCTTCCAAAGCACGATTCATCCTTTGCGCCCGTGAAACTTCTATTGGTTCTCCGGGTGAAGAAACATTAGCTATTCCATCTTCTAAAGTAACTATTTTCGATGTCATTTGGCGCACAATAATTTCCAAATGCTTATCGGATATTTTCACTCCTTGGGATCGATAACCCTTCTGAATTTGATCAACCGAATCGATTCGACTTTGTTCTAAACTTACTCTAGCGCTGAGAAAGAAACTCCAAGGGTATCCGAAGATCCATGTCACATCATTGTTCCGATCTTCAAAACTGTCTTTGAAATCCATTGATACCGAAGTATTAGGGCGGGATTCTAAAAGTTGCTCGATCTTAGGAAGACCTTGAAGAATAATATTTTCAAATCTTAATCTTTCATATATTGATGTTATTGATGCATCTCCTTCTTTAACAATGTCTCCACAACTATTATGAACAGTCGCTCCTACATTAGCTAAGTATGGCTTAGCTAATCTAATTACTACAAATTCTATATGAATGGCTATTATTTGACAAGATCGGAAAAGTGGTCCATATTCGGATGTAGATACACCCTCACATATCAATTGTCCAAGACTAACCAATCGGAATGTTTTTTTGTATGGACAGAATAACGAGAAACACCAATTTAGTAAATAAAAAATAATATTTTTGCAAAAAATCAAATGAGAATTTCTTCTATTTTCATCTGAAAAATACCATTTAGGCACTTCGGAAGTATTTTTTAAATTTTCAATAATGGAATATTTATTGGATGGAACTCTACCATGGGTTAACCAACAGAGGGAAGACAGAGGATTAGCGATACTATGTAAATTACCTAAAATACCTAACTTCTCTAACGGAGTTACTTGCGTAAGATTTTCTTGTAAATCCTCTTGGATCGATGAAATAAAATCTGCAGTAATTCCTTTTAAATCGAATTGTGTGCTTTTATTACTTTCACTTGGGAATATTAAGGAATCCTTCAAAAATTCTGTCGGAGAAGCATTGACATCTGAATCAAATTTTATATCGTTTTTTTCTACCGTATCATAATATTTTGGACCAGTAAATGAAAGAGTGAGGGAGAGAGAATCGTCCGAGGACAAGATAAGAAAAGATGTGTTTTCTTGATCTCTATCGGGTAGAATACGAATAATACCTTTATGTTTACTAAATGATTGGCTTCCCCTATTGGAAGAATGACTGGTGTAATGAACTTTGTTACCCAAAATATATATGGAATCTGCTGTGTTATTATTATCATCATTATCGTTATTATTATTATTGTCATTGTCATTATTCCCAGTATCTAAAGAATATTTTATCAAACTAAGTTGAAGAAAATATTGAAATTGGAAAGTTTTATTCGTTCCTATCTCAATGAAAGAAGTATAAGCCCTTTCTACTCTCATAGAAGATCCCTTTTCTCGATCCAAGACTAAACAAGTTTGAACTAATTGGATACCCGTGTCATTGATTCGAACTTCTTTACCATCCTCATAGAGAAGATATTGAACAGCTTTCACTCTTAGAGTTCCTTGTTCCCCCAGTAATTCCCGATGAGAGAATGTTGTTGCTAATTTGTCAGGTATTTCATATTCCATTGCGGGTCTGAGTAAAGCAAAAGTTTTATCTGTACGAGGTATGATCCACTGGAGATAAGCCCAATTCCTGGATCTGAATTTACCGAAAATTCTTTTCCCCGGTTGTATTAAAGCGTCCCTTTGTTCGGATATTTCTCTTGCTTTCCCTGGATGAAGAATACAACCAGGTAATATTCTTATTTCGAATTTATTGTCTGTTATCCTTCGTATTCGAACTGATCCGCTCACTCGGCTATGAATATCCGAAGTTATTTTTGCACCTGCCTGAATAATACTATTATCCTCTACTAAGATGGGAGAAAAAGGTTCATGTACAATATGTACTTCTTCCGGGATTGAAAAAAAGTTACCACCTCCGATTATCTCATGTCTTGTCATAAATATTTTCGTTTTTCTATTCCCAATAATCTCGTTTTTTTTGCCAATCGAATCAATTTTTATGGTACCATACTTGATAATCCCCCAATCCTTGGTTATGTATCTAGGATCATTTGAAATGGCCAAAATATCATCATTTTGTAAAACACCATTTTTAGATATTTTAGGGACAAATTCAAAATCCGGGATTTGTTCATTGTATCTGTTTCTATCTCGTTCCGGTAAGAAAAAAACTCTACCCTTTTTATGTTTTTGTGTTACTTTATAACCATGCAAAATAAAAATGGAATATATAGAATTCCAATCCCTATTATTGGATATGCTATGATCAAACTCTGAATGATTAAAGGTTTTTTTGTTTCTTCTCGAAAAAAAATTGAATGATTCAGGATTTATCTGATCTTTTTTCGAATGAGAATCAAGAAGTGGTTTATTTTCCTCGGTCAAAGGAAATTGAACATCAATTTGATCTTCATCCCGGTAGAAGAATCGTATGCCACCGATACTATGAAATCTTCCCGATAATACCCGTACATAACTTGTCTTAGTTATGAAATGGATGTTACTATGTACATGCTCAGGGTTGTGACGCACCTTCGCACCCCAGTGCATCTCCCCATCCAAGCTGGAATAAATAGATTTTTTAATTCTTTCTTTTGAAGTGGATGTTGTAACATGAACCTCCGCAATAACTTGTTTTGATTCTACATGTTGATTGTTCTGAACCAAGATCAAACTTTGCGGTGGAATTGTTGAATTACGTACCTCATACTTATTCCCAATGGTAATGGATAAATCATTGTCACATATCCAAGCAGGATGCCCATGACGTGTACGTGTGGGATAAACCGAATCGGTATTGGATTTAATAATTCCAGTAAAAGGAGTTCGTATATGTTATGCAATACCACCCGTGAATATCCCACCAGTATGAAAAGTTCTTAAGGTTAATTGAGTCCCTGGTTCCCCAATAGACTGACCTGCAATAATACCCACTGCTTCTCCCGATTCTACCGGATTACCATGAGTAAGACTCCAACCATAGCATAGTTTACAGATCCAAAACATGCTTTTACAAGTCAAAGGGGATCGTATAGATATTGGTTGTGTTTGAAACATTAATTGATTGGCAAGCTCAGCCCCAATATCTTGATCACGTGTAGCAATGCATCTTGCATCTATGTATACATTATCTGCTAATACACGACCAATCAGTCTTGATTCAGCAATCATTCGTATATTCCTTTGCTCATCCCGAATGGGACTTATGAGGATACCTTCAATAGTGCCGCAATCTATTCTACGTACAACAATGTGTTGAACTACTTCAACAAGTCTACGTGTAAGGTATCCGGCATCTGCCGTTCGTATGGCAATATCCACAACTCCTTTACGAGCACCATAACAAGAAATTATGTATTCTGTTAGAGATGGTCCTTCGCGAGAATTACTTTGAATGGGTAAATCAATAATTTGTCCTTTAGGATCCGACATTGATCCTCTCATACCTAATAATTGGTGAATTTGGGATATATTTCCTCGGGCTCCCGGGAAGGACATCATATGTACTGGATTTGAAGGATCGGTTATCTTAAAATTAGGAGTCATTTCCTGTTTCATATATTCACTCGTAGTATACCGTGTATCAATCAATTGACGTAATCTTTCTACCGCATGCACATTTCCATAACGATGATGTTCCTCTTCGTAAGAACCTTGTCGCTCCGCATCCCGTATAAACCATCCTTTGGAAGGTGTTGTTGAAGGATCGTCAATGCCTAATGAGACGGCTTTGTAAGTAGCCTATTAAAAACCCAAAGTCTTAGGTTGATCTGGGATATGCGCCGTATACACCATTCCGAAATGAATTATTAACCTGCTAATAAATTGTTTTATGGCAGTTCTATCCATCACTTTATTATAGAGGAGCAATTTATCTGATTCTGCCATATCCCCACTCCCATAAATAGGATTCACCGCCAATGAATTCCAGCCTTTTACCGAAAGGTTTCCTCAATTTTAATGTTTGTTTGTACAAACAAGTCTTGTTTTAACAGGTGATTATAATTATATCGTCACAGCTGGCGGTGCTCCATTCCGAATTGAAGAATCTTTGGAGATGCCTTGTAGAGCTGACTCTATTTCTTGATTCGGAATAATACGACCAGCGGTTGTACAAATGTATATACTAAGTGTGCTCTCTTCTCCATCCCCCCTAACCTGGAAATGCTCGTAGATCTGATGGGAAGTACCCAAAGGCTCATACTGAGCCTCAATAGGCTCTTCCTGATTCACGGAATTCATTATGCGTAGATCATCATCTACTGGCCATCGGAGCCACAAAGGACTGTATAAGTTCATTTCTCTCTGCGATTCTGCTCTGAGCACATCATTGTAACTATAAAAATAAGGTATTCTTTGACTTTGAGAGAGTCCATTCCTATATGGAAATGGGTTATATCTATTTCCATAAATACCTTGATTACTTTCAATTGTTAATGTATAAAGTCCAAGAAGCATATCTTGGTTCGGTACAGAAACGGGATCTCCTGTAGCTGGAGACAAGAGATTCGCGTGAGAAAGCATAAGTAGACGAGCTTCTGCTTGGGCCTCCAAGGATAAAGGTACATGGACAGCCATTTGATCTCCATCAAAGTCTGCATTGAACCCTGCGCAAACTAATGGATTTAAACGAATAGCACGTCCGTCTGCTAAAATGGGTTCGAATGCTTGTATGCCTAGTCTGTGTAATGTAGGTGCTCGGTTCAACAATACGGGATGTCCCTGCATAACCTCTTGAAGTATTTTCCAAATAAGAGGCATTTTATTCTGAATCAGGAGTTTAGCGGCTTTAATGTTGGGAACAAGATTTCGTCCAATTAAATTGCGAATTACGAAAGGTTGAAAAAGCTCTATGGCTATCTCTCGAGGTAATCCGCATTGGTGTAATGAAAGAGAGGGACCTACCACGATAACAGAACGACCTGAATAATCAACTCGTTTTCCAAGTAAATTCTCCCGAAATCTTCCTTCCTTGCCTTGAATTACATCTGAAAAGGATTTCAAAGGCCTATCATTAGTATCCGTCATGGGTTCTCCGCCGATGCTATTATCAATAAGTGCGTCTACAGCTTTCTGAACCAATTTTTTTTGACAAACAAGTACTCCTTCCGGTGCAAATATTCTTATTTCTGAAAGACAACTGAGAGAATTATTTCGAAAAATAATTCTTCGATAAAGTTCATTTATATCCGAACTAATTATTTTACCTTCGCCTAATTGAACCATAGGTCTTAATTCAGGGGGAAGAACTGGTAATAGTGACAAAACCATCCACTCCGGATTTGTTTTTGTTCGAATAAAGTATTTGATCAATTTCATATGTCTAACCGAAAAATCTTTCCTTCTTTGAATTTTCCGGTTTTCCCATTTATCTTCTGTGGGTTCACCGTTCACCAAAAATTCTTCCCATTTTTCATATGCGCGATCCAAAACAACTTTCGGTTTTAGACTAGCTAATAGTTTTTTGGTAACATCTCCCCCAGTAGCTATTTCTCTACCCATAAATTCGTTGAAGTCTGGACAATGGAAAAAGCAAGGAATACTTTCGTTCCGAATTTCATAATCATTATCATCATATTAAAATAAACCTCGTTTTAATCCAAATGAAGTAGGTTTGTTAGTTATAGGCTTGGCAAAAAAAAGATTGGGATAGGTTATTATATTATCTAGTTCCCCCCCGCAGAATCGGACGCGAGAGTTTCCCCTCATCCGGCTCAAGCAGCTATTATTAAAACACGAGAATCTTTTATTCTTATTTCGTATCGAATAATTTTGAGATTCTGTTGCTTAGCGAGGAAAAACAGCTACTCGTTACTCAAATTATACCTAAAGTAAACTAATTTATGTTCTTTCCATTACAGAAAAATTAATTTATATTCTTTATTCTTGAGTAGTCTTATTCCCTTCGAATGATATACCTTCTTACAGAGATACCTTCCAATGAAATTGAAATTCGTGAGGATTTCCTTCGTTCATATTCCGATTCCTTCGATCCTTTGGGTTCTCGCTCTACTCCGATGGTCATAATGCTATTTGAAGCACGTATGCGGTGGATAGACTTCTATAGCCATACCTATAAAAGCTTACTTATTACATAAGCTCATTCAAAATATTCTAATATCGAAGGATTCCCGGATTCTATTTAAGAAAAAGAATGGGGTTTCTTACGAAGTCTGATTAACAAATAACATTATACATAATGTGATATGTACACATATTGTATGAACCCTAGATAAATCCTCCTTTTATCTCATTGCTTATAATTTCATCTCGAGCTTCGTGCCACTCCTCAAAGGACATGACATGTCGGAGTTAAAGGCATCCCTATGAAATTGGAATTAGATGGGATGACGGTTTCTATTCCAATCCGTATAATCAAAAACTATGATCGAGTCACACATCGCAATATGCTAGGCTTTCCAATTCCCTAAGAGGTTTGGATAGGATATTCGCAATATGACTAGGAAGCTTTTTTGAATACCATACATGAGTTACCGCACATGCTGATTCGATGTATCCCATTCGATATCTTCGAACTCGAGATTCAGTAGATTCAACTCCGCATTCCTTACAGAAACTTGAGTCTTCTTCGTTTTCTTCACTCCATTGATACTTTCCACGGGCGCAAACTCCACTTTAAATAGGCCCAAATATTCTCTCACAAAATATTCCATCTTTTTCTGGTCTATCGCTGCCATAATAGAAAGTGCTGGGTTGAGTTACCCGTCCAACTATCTCTCCGGTAGGTAAGATTCTTTCAGTCCAGGCACGAATTTGTTCGGGAGAAGCTAATCCAATTCGAAGATATTGATGATTTTGGTAAATCATAAGATTAAAGTTCCGATTGATTTGCACTAAACTTCTTTATAATCTATTATTAAATCTTTTTCTATAATAACTGGATCCGAATCTGGGGCTAAACATCGTGGTTCTCGAACGAGCAATCGAAAAGATTCTGGAGTAATTACTTCAGGTTCATATATCGGTTCTCCAGCTACTATAGTACTAACTACTTTCTGACGGGTTTCAGCATGATCAGATTTAATAGTAAGCATTTCTTGTGGAATATGGGAAACACCGAAACCTTCTGGAGCCCAAACTTCCATCTCTCCTACCCGTTGCCCCCCCCGTTTGGATCTCCCCCTAAGTGGTTGTTGTGTAACACGTGAATAAGGTCCACTAGATCGTGCATGGATTTTATCATCAACTTGATGAATCAATTTTGGCATATAAGCTTTTCCTATCGTAACAGGTTGTTCAAAAATATCTCCCGTTCTTCCATCAATCAATCGGCTTTTCCCGGGATTATCGAGTTCAAATGACCATGGATTAGCTGTTTGCCTACTAGCCTCATGAGGTTCAGGAAATACTAGCTTTCTCGGAGCTTCCCGTTCGTATCTTTCATCGAAAGGCATTACTCTATAATGTCTCCTCAAAAAGTCTCCTGCTATACCAAGCACACATTCAAAGATTTGTCCCACATTCATCCGTGAGGGCACCCCTAAGGGGCTTAATATCATATCAATTGGTGTTCCATTTTGCAAATAAGGCATATCTTGTCTAGGTAAAATCTTTGAAATTATACCCTTATTACCATGTCTTCCAGCAACTTTATCACCTACTCGTATTTTGCGTTCTTGCAGGACATATACATGAACAACCTTTGTATACCTAGAAGTATCCTCTGGATAAATCCATCTCACATCAATAACTTGACCTCTTCCACCTGGGGGTACTTTAAGACAAGTTTCTCTCGTAGTAGTTGTATCAATACCAAATATGGCTTGTAATGAGTTACCTTCCGGAGCCTTCAGCGATTCCTCCGAATCTCGAGGTGTTAATTTACCTACTAAAACATCTCCCGTTTCTACCCAAGATCCCGGTAATACAAGGCCACTCTTATCTAAATGACGAAGAAAATAATCATCTAAATGGGGTATTTTTCTGGTAATTTCTTCAGCAGTTCCTTCAGGTGTTACATGAGCCCCAATTTCATATTTCCCAATATGAATAGACGTAAAAATATCTTCATGTATTAGACGTTCGCTGATAAGTACTGAGTCCTCAAAATTGTATCCTTCCCATGGCATATATGCTATTAATATATTTTTCCCTGGAGCTAGTTCTCCCCCTACCGTAGCTCCCCCGTCCGCCAAAATTTGCCCTCTTTCTAGATATTCACCTTGATTAACCCGAGGTTTTTGATGCATACGAGTATCGTTATTAGAACGTTGATATATAACTAATTTGGTATCTATTGTATTTCCATCGTCAACTAACAAAGTTATTTTTTCACCATCAATATAATCAATTTTTCCCCCCTGCGCAGCTACAACCACAGTCCCCGAATCTGGGGCTACTTGACCTTCCAATCCTGTTCCTACGATACATTTTTCGGGTTTTGAAAGTGGAACTGCTTGACGTTGCATATTAGAACCCATTGAAGCACGATTTGCATCATTGTTTTCAAGAGGAGGAATAGGAGGAGCTCCAACGGGAAAATGTTGTAGAGGCGAAATACTTCGAAGATGTATTTGATTCCATGCAATAGTCACAATTTCTTGTCGATATCGAGCTGCAGTAACTTGTTCCTCTTTATCCTCCTGAGATACCGATAAACAAGTTCCTGTAGTTATTCGATAGTATTCATCTTCCTCTGCTGATACATGAGTTGCAGTATCCCCCTCCTCGGATAATATCTCGGAGATCTTATAGAAGGGACTTCCGAAGAATCCCCAAGGATCAACGCTTGCATGAAGAGCCAATGATGAAATGGGTCCAGCGTTCATTCCTTCGGATGTTTCGATGGGACAAACACGCCCATAATGACTAGGATGAGTATCTCGTACTTGGAAACTAGCGGTTCGCCTTATTGATCCTCCAGGGCCCAAATAACTTAATCTCCGCCTATGAACTATTTGTGTTAATGGATTAGTTTGGTCTAGAGATTGAGATAAGGGGTGTGAACCAAAAAATTCTTTGAAAGTTGTTAATAATAAACTTGAAGTTACTGGACTTCCAAAAGTTGGTACACGTTTATGCTGGGTTGCCCTATTCATTCTTCCCCGCACTGAATCCTCCGAACGTTCTGATGCCAATCTTGATTGATCTTTTGATGAATCTGCTACGGAACAAATATGTTTATTCTTTAAGTGATCCATATCATCGAGGGTTCCTACTCCAATCCGAACTTTGATCGAATAATCTATAACAGCTAACATATCTTTTGGTAATGAAAAAATTTCATTTTTAGGTACATCAAGGTTAAGTTTCTTGTTCAAATTTATTCGACCAATCTTCCCTGGTTCAAATTTTGGTTGAGAGAATCTTTCTTGTGATTCTTCAGATATATCGGGGAATTTCAAATATTCATCTGTACCATATAATAGTTTGTAAAGTTCCGATATGGCATATTCTCTCGATTGAATATGTTTTGCCTTTGTTTTCCGAAAAGCGTCACTCGAGACATCGGGATAACAAACATTTTCTAAAATTTCTTTTGTATCCAAACCCATAGCTAATAATAAAAGTCAAATGGATATTCTCTGTTTCCTATTTATACGAACCCATATTCTGTTCTTCATATCAGGTTCTAATTTGAATCTTCCTCCACGATTTGAGATTATTGTGCCTGTATATATAGGGTTCCCATTTGGATCCCGTTCCAGATTAAGGTAAATACCAGGACTTCGTAAAATTTGATTGATTGCAACTCTAGCAGTTCCATTCACTACAAAAGTACCTTGGGAGCTCATTAAAGGAATATTCCCAATGTATACAGTTTGTCTTTTTATTCTCCCTCTTCCCTTTTGAGTCGATTGTGCTGGTACATATGATTTGGGTGAATACGTAATGGACCCACATACGGCATCTTTTTCTCCGATCAATGGTTCTATTAAGTAATATTGTTCACCAAATAATCGAAATTCAATTTCTTCATCTGTATCTTCGATACAGGGAAAATTATTCGGTTCTTCCATTAATCCCTGATCAACAAAACGATAAAATGCTTCCAATTGTATTTTCCCAAAATTAGGCAGTACAAAAATTTCCCCATTCTTTTCTAATACCATGTTGAATCTTCTCTTTCTTCTCTTTCCTCTTCTTTTCCCTATTTCCCTCTTTTCCCTTTTCTGTCAAGATGGAAATACAAAAAACTCCATATTGATAAAGAAATTTGTACCAATATAGTGGTAGGTAGCAAATCGATAGATTTTCTTCTAATTTCGAACTAATTATGTTATGTGAGAGTCAGAAAAAAAAAATACAGATTCTTAACTTAAATTAACTTAATAAGTAAAGGAAGGAATACCGTTCATTCCGTTTGAGAGGGGAGAGAAACAAACACTTGATTGAACCATTAATCATTCTTATAATACATTAACTTATATTTATTATATTTATTACAATCCCAGGTCGAAGATCAAAAAGGTTCAATTACGATACAGTGGAGGCGACATGGCCAAGTGGTAAGGCAGAGGACTGCAAATCCTTTATCCCCAGTTCGAATCTGGGTGTCGCCTGAAAATAAAATACAAAGAAGTAGTTTGGGTTGGCTATCATGTTACCTCTAAATATGAATTGTGTTGCTCCATATTATAGTCTGTCACATTATCCATATTCGAATTTTCATCATGAATAGACAACCCTATGTTAAGTATAAATCAATTCTGGAATAAAAGCAAGTTATTATATATTTATTGCTTCAACAATCTCGAATTCCTTTAATATTGCTTATAAAATCCAAAATATAGATTATCTTAAAATTCATTTTATTCAATACTTGGCGGTATTAACAGCTCTTCATATTATCAGTATAGAATAAATCATCATATAATATTATTTCTATATTTCTACATAGAAATAATATAGATTCTTTCTTCTATTCGAGAATCAAAAAGATAAGGAGAATCTTTACGGATATAGTTAATATTGCTTGGGCTGCTTTGATGGTAGTTTTCACATTTTCTCTCCCACCTGTGGTACGGGGAAGAAGCGGACCGTAATTCCCGATTATAAATAATAAATTTATTAAATCATTATTGAATATTTCTTTTTCATTTAATAATGATTTAATAAATAAATAAATTTATGGATATGGAAAAATATTTTTATAATTTGATCTGTTTTCTATTTTTTTCCTGCAAGAAATATATGAGGTATAATCAATTCCCTCCCATTTTCCATAATATAAAGACTTTTTTTTTCTTCCTATTCCGAATTCAAAGTTTTGATAGATCAATTTATTTTTCAACCAAGTTAATAGGTTGAGAAAAAAATATTTATATTTCTCATAATATAAATTGGTTATATTATTTTTAATACTACGTAAATATAGACTTTCCGTAATATAAGAAATAGCAGTTCCACTTAGAAGCATTTGGGATAATAGAAGAATGGGATCTAAACGCCAACCCTGGGAAATAAAAATTCCTCCACATAATAATCCGATGGAAGAGAAAAGGAAATCGTAATATTGGGATAGGTTGATTCCTCGCTCGCCCCCCCCTGAAAACCATATATGATATTTTAATCTCTTTATGGCTTAAGTAAAAGAGTATGAAAATAACATATCGTTTTTACCCCAAATTCAAGTGAGTTTTCATATAACTTCTTGGATTGTCTCTAACCTGTTCAACGAATTTATATTCTCAAATTTTTTATTATTCTCAAGAGATCAGGTTTATTTTATATGTACTTATCATATTCTCCTATAAGAAGGATTATCATTGGGCTCATGGTATACTCCGTTGGTTTCACCATTCCCTTCTCCGGAGGAAAGAGAACTAAGAATTGACATAAAATGATATTTTTCATTTTTCTATTTATCAATCGATCCAAATAAAATTTCAGTGAAATTTGTTTTCGAAGTAATTTATAATATTAAACTATGTTAGCCATAGATTATCTATTTCATTCTATAGAGAATAAATCTTTTCTTCTCCTCTTCTCAAGTTTCATATTAAATATTATTAGTTAATATGTTGAATTTACTAAGCGAAATATCTTTAAGTACATTCAAAATCACACCTCTAGATACATCAGGTTCCCTTTCTCTAAGGGCGTACAAAAGTATGCCTACCGACACTAGTCCTACTCCCACCGTAGTACTAGGACCATACTCCATATGAATCATATAAAAAATAATACGTAAGTTAGAAAGGACTATATTCGTTGGGGGAATATGTTTCTATTAAAATCCCCCGATATAGTTTTTTTTTTTATTAAATAAGTATTCGCAATAATGTATGTAATTATCCAGAAAAAACTTGGACTTCTTCTATCATTCTCTCATAAGTGAATATTAAATTGAGAATGAATTTAATTGCTTTGACTGGCTGTTTTTACATAAGGGATAGGTGAGAAGGCAGTGGGAATAAGAATGAACAGTGCAGTGGCAATAAATGCGAGGATATTTACTTCCATAATCTCATTATTTATCTTATTATTTAATAATATTTTGAAGGGGCTCAAAAATCTCATCCGATAAAGATTAGAAATCTTCTCTTTTTCAGAGATTCATAATGAATATAATCGATTCAATTTCTTTGGGAGATACAATCAATCTCCTTGAATTCAATGAAACCCCATAAAAGTCTGATCCATTTATCTAATATTAGATGAATAGTATAACACAAGACAGCTTTCTGATCTACAAAATAAGATTCTTCATCTGAAAAAGCTCATTTTTTGTTTACTGTACTTTTACTCCCTATCTGCCACATTCATTGTCTACGTACCATCTATGTTATACGATATTACATGCAGTATACTATAAACATAGATGAATTTGGTGTGAATAGATAAATGAAATACTTCATTCCCCAGTCAATCTATTATCAATAAATCTTGATATTGAGATAATACCGAACCGAATTTATTATTTCACGGTTCATTTGATAGAGTATCATCTCGATAGTATGCCTTGAAGAGGACTCGAACCTCCATGCTTTATAGCACGAGATTTTGAATCTCGCGTGTCTACCATTTCACCATCAAGGCTCTCAATCAATATTATACTTGATCCAAATTCAAAAACATAGACTAATTTAAGTATTTTATATTTTATTATTATTTTATTAATCATCGAAATTTGGGTTAGAATTATTAATTGATAGAATTCTATTCAATTTTATCGATTTTCATTATCCATAAATAAGATCTAACGCAGTATAAGAATAATTGATTGTTGAAACCGAGTTCCCGACCGACAGGGGAGACATAACATAGACTCATAAAACTAATTCACATTTACAATAATTAATTCGGATTGTAAAACGAACTTACAATGTTCCGTTTCATTGTAAGTTCGTTTTACAATCCGAATTATAAGATAAGTTCATTTATTTCTCGATCTCCATTTTCTATCAGGAGAAAGATTAATCTCCGAAGTTTATAAATAAATTTTCTAGGAAAAAGAGTATTCAGCTATTAATTAAATGACTTAAAGAAATATTATCCTGGGCAATACTAATAATGGTATTCATTATTACTCCCAATATGGTAGAAGCTACTGCACATAACACCATACCGAGTTCAATAAAACTTTTTGATATTAAGGAAGATGTGGAAATTTTATAATTTGTTACATAAGGAGTTATTTCTCTGTCCCGTTCGGTTATTAACAACCCAATGATTCTCGAATAATAGTATATGGAAATAACACTCGTAAAAGGTCCTATCGAGACTAATAAATATAAACCTGCTTGCCATCCACACCAGAATGGATAAAGTTTTCCGAAAAAACCTGATGACGGGGGAAAACCTCCCAGAGGTAATGAACATGGAGTGAAAGAAAGAGCTAGCAAAGGATCTTTTATATATAATCCGGCATAATCTCGAATGTTATCTGTTCCCGTACGTGAACCAAATAATATGATGCAAGCAAAAGTTCCTAAACTCATAAAGATATAAAACAGTGTGTAAGTTAACATGCTTGCATATCCGTTTGAGTTTCCAGCAATTATTCCAATCATAAGATATCCAATTTGACTTATTGGAGAATATGCAAGCATGCGTTTCATGCTCGTTTGAGTGATCGCAATCAAATTGCCTAATATCATACTAAGAATAGCTAATATCTCTAAAAGGAAATGCCATTCATTCGATGAGAAGGAAAAAATAATATTGAAGATTCGAGTAGCTAAAGCTAGAGCGGCTACTTTCGAAGCAGCAGAAAGAAGAGCAACAACTGGGGTTGGGGAGTCAGAGTCGAAAAAAGGATCATTATTCACTCTTTCCTCTCATTCAGAACCGTGCATGAGACTCTCATTTCACACGGCTCCTAAGTAATAAAAAAGTAATTATGTTTTTTTACTTATTACCCTCCTCGCGTATGTATAAGATGTAATAAATTATAGATTTGTACAAAGAATTACTAATCTTTAACTTTTCGAGGAATCCTTCATCGATGGTTTTCATACCGAGGTGCTGACCTGTTCAATCTCTCTTATCTTTTTCAAGAGTCTATCTAAAATAAAAAGGTAGATTCGATAGAAAAACCATCTGATTTTATTCGTTATCAATAGCCATGGATTGTTATTCTAGGGTGATCTATCGGTCGGCGGATGCTTCTCCGTTCTAATACACTCGTAGTCTTTGGAGGATTAAAACTAACTATGTAGCATCTACACAATGGAAATTATTGAATCTCTGCGCCACTATCCTGATTCTTTGTAGAAGCTACCCATAATAACTAAACTAACTTGCAAAAAATATTTATTCAGAAATATTAAATGCTTCTAACTTTGCTTTACCTTAATCGTTCATTATTCGAACGAAAGTTTTATGTTATAAGAACCTTGGTAAAAGTTGTGTTTTAATCCGAGTGAGGATAAAAGTTTCTTTATTCCGCATGTCTGTAGATCTCTTTCCATATTCAATATGGGGGAACAAATAAGTATCTATTTGTTAGAGAATGATTGAACGAATCACACTCCCTCATATACGTCAGGGGTCCATTGATGAAAGGGAACCAGAGAGAGTTTGAATCCAATTCCTACCATTATACATATAAGCGCAACCAAAGTTCCCGGAGAGTTATACATTTGTGCATCTATAAGTCCATTTATTATTCTCTGAAGTTGAATTTCTCCCCCAGATAAACCATATAACCAAGAAAACCCATAAGCCAAGATAGAAGAACTTGTTCCACCCATAAGTAAGTATTTCATAGTTGCTTCATTAGATCTCGCATCTCTCTTGGTATATCCGGATAATGAATAGAAACATAAACTTGAGCATTCTGGAGCCACAAATATAGTTACTAAATCGTTAGCACCACACAAAAACATTCCTCCCAAAGTAGCTGTTAATATGAGCAACAAAAACTCCATTATGGCCATTTTTGTACATTGAATATACTCCACAGATAGGGGAATACATAATGCTGAACATAATAGAATCAGAGATTGAAACATCTCGTTAAAGGTGTCTGTTCGGAAATTACCCGAAAAGCTAATAATAGGTTCTTCTTTCCATTGGGGAAACAAGACTGTTATGCTTATCATCAAACTTGCAAAGGAGATGAAATATAACCAAGGTGTATCTTTTTCGGAAATTAAATCTATTATTAAAAGAATGATTAAACTAGAAATTAAGATACATTCCGGTGAAATAGCACTCCCGTATGAGAGACGCAAATCAAACTCTAATTTCATAATATCTTTGAGATATAATTCAAATGAAATATCAATCGATTTCGTATATGATACGCCGAATAAAGTAAATTGTTTCGCTCAAAAACTAAGTTCATCGATATTTTTTTTTTCGAATCGTTTTCAATTCTCATGAAAATAGGTCATATCATAATAGTTAAAAATTTTTTTTTTATTCAAATACAATATTAATTTTACATTAACATTATGATATTTATATTTTTTATGTAAGCCTTTCGGCTCACGTTCCTTCCAATTTGATATCATATATTCCTTAATTTAATTTAATTGTTATTAATCTCTTTATTTATATGAACGGAAATTTGCAAAAGCTCTATTGGCCTCTGCCATTCTATGAGTCTCTTCCTTTTTACGTACAGCATTGCCATTATCTCTGGCAGCATCCATTGATTCAGAACTTGGTTTAAAAGCCATACTTCGACCTGGACGTTTTCGAGATGCCCCCGATAACCAACGAATAGCAAGTACTTTTCCCCGTGTAGATCCTATTTCAGTGGGAACTTGATAAGTGGACCCACCCACACGTCTCGCCTTTACTGCTACATTGGGAGTTACTTTGCGTATTGCTTGACGCAAAACGGATAGTGGATTGTTTTTCGTCCTTCGCTCAATATTCACCATGGCATTATAAAGAATTCCATAAGCCAATGATTTTCTCCCGTGCTTAAGAATATGGTTAACTAACATGTTGACTAATCTATTATGATAAACCGGATCAGCTTTCGCATCTCTTTCTCTCGCATTACTTCGACGTGACATGAGTACGAGAAATAATTTATTATTAGTAATTTCTCTCATTAAAGTTAGGGATTAATGATTCATTTCGGCCTTCTCACTCCATATTGTAGGGTGGATCATTCATTCAAGTCGCGAAGGATCTCCCTCCAAACCGTACATACGATTTTCATCGAATACGGCTTTCCACTTCACTATATACAATAGATTTTAAATCATACATTACGTATATTAATAGAATATCTATTTGTACGGAATGATATTTACT